CAGAGACCGTTTCGTTTTTGTGGGTTGGTCCGGTCTATTGCTCTTTCCTTGTGCCTATTTTGCCTTAGGTGGATGGTTCACGGGTACAACCTTTGTGACTTCATGGTATACTCACGGATTGGCCAGTTCCTATCTGGAAGGTTGTAATTTCCTAACTGCCGCAGTTTCTACTCCTGCTAATAGTTTAGCACATTCTTTGCTGCTATTATGGGGTCCCGAAGCACAAGGAGATTTGACTCGTTGGTGTCAATTAGGTGGTCTATGGACCTTCGTTGCTCTTCACGGTGCTTTCGGTCTAATAGGTTTCATGTTACGTCAATTTGAACTTGCTCGATCTGTACAATTGCGACCTTATAATGCAATTGCATTCTCTGCTCCAATTGCTGTCTTTGTTTCTGTATTTTTGATCTATCCATTGGGACAGTCCGGTTGGTTTTTCGCACCTAGTTTTGGTGTAGCAGCTATTTTCCGTTTTATCCTCTTCTTTCAAGGTTTTCATAATTGGACCTTGAATCCATTTCATATGATGGGAGTTGCCGGAGTATTGGGTGCTGCTCTTCTATGCGCTATTCATGGTGCTACCGTGGAAAATACTTTATTTGAAGATGGTGATGGTGCAAATACGTTCCGTGCTTTTAACCCGACTCAAGCCGAAGAGACTTATTCCATGGTCACTGCTAACCGCTTCTGGTCCCAGATTTTTGGGGTTGCTTTTTCCAATAAACGTTGGTTACATTTCTTCATGTTATTTGTGCCAGTGACCGGTTTATGGATGAGTGCCATTGGAGTAGTTGGTCTAGCTCTAAACTTACGTGCCTATGATTTTGTTTCCCAGGAGATCCGTGCAGCAGAAGATCCTGAATCTGAGACTTTCTACACAAAAAATATTCTCCTGAACGAAGGTATTCGTGCTTGGATGGCGGCTCAAGATCAGCCTCATGAAAACCTTATATTCCCTGAGGAGGTCCTACCCCGTGGAAACGCTCTTTAATGGAACTATAGCTTTAGCTGGTCGTGATCAAGAAACCACTGGTTTCGCTTGGTGGGCCGGTAATGCCCGACTTATCAATTTGTCGGGTAAATTGCTTGGGGCTCACGTGGCTCATGCCGGATTAATTGTATTCTGGGCCGGAGCAATGAACCTATTCGAAGTGGCTCATTTCGTACCGGAAAAACCTATGTATGAACAAGGATTGATTCTGCTTCCCCATCTAGCTACTCTAGGATGGGGAGTCGGTCCTGGTGGGGAAATCGTGGACACTTTTCCATATTTTGTATCTGGGGTACTTCACTTAATTTCTTCTGCGGTTTTAGGTTTTGGTGGTATTTATCATGCACTCATAGGACCCGAAACTTTAGAAGAATCTTTTCCATTCTTTGGCTATGTATGGAAAGATAGAAACAAAATGACCACAATTTTGGGTATTCACCTAATCTTGCTAGGTGTTGGTGCTTTTCTTCCAGTGCTAAAAGCTTTGTATTTTGGAGGTGTATATGATACTTGGGCTCCCGGCGGTGGAGATGTAAGAAAAATTACGAACCCGACACTTAACCCAAGTGCTATATTTGGTTATTTACTGAAATCTCCTTTCGGAGGAGAAGGATGGATCGTTAGCGTGGACAATCTAGAAGATGTAATTGGAGGACATGTATGGTTAGGTTCCATTTGTATCTTCGGTGGTATCTGGCATATCTTAACCAAACCTTTTGCATGGGCTCGCCGTGCATTCGTATGGTCCGGAGAAGCTTATTTGTCCTATAGTTTAGCGGCTCTATCCCTCTTTGGTTTTATTGCTTGTTGTTTTGTTTGGTTCAACAATACCGTTTATCCCAGTGAATTTTATGGGCCCACCGGCCCAGAAGCCTCTCAAGCTCAAGCGTTTACTTTTTTAGTTAGAGACCAACGTCTTGGAGCTAGTGTGGGGTCTGCCCAAGGACCTACTGGTTTAGGTAAATACCTTATGCGTTCTCCGACTGGAGAAATTATCTTTGGAGGGGAAACGATGCGTTTTTGGGATCTCCGTGCTCCTTGGTTGGAACCCCTAAGGGGCCCTAATGGTTTGGATCTGAGCAAGTTGAGAAAAGACATACAGCCTTGGCAGGAACGACGTTCAGCAGAATATATGACTCATGCTCCTTTAGGTTCTTTAAATTCTGTGGGTGGTGTAGCTACCGAAATCAATGCGGTGAATTATGTCTCTCCCCGAAGTTGGTTATCCACCTCCCATTTCGTTCTAGGATTTTTCTTCTTCGTAGGTCATTTGTGGCATGCGGGAAGGGCTCGTGCAGCTGCAGCAGGATTTGAGAAAGGGATTGATCGTGATTTCGAACCTGTCCTTTCCATGACTCCTCTTAACTGAAACAATAGATCAAACCAGATGGAAGAAAAATCGATTCAATTTCATTACATCTATCTCCCATATCGGCGGGATAGGAGTCTTTTCAAATACTCTTTTTCCAACTGGATCCTTGTAGCTCGGCTATATACAGCCGAGCTATTCTCTTTTTTTTTTATTGGACCGGTAAATGCAATTGTTGAAAAACAAAAGGAGAGAGAGGGATTCGAACCCTCGATAGTTTTTTTATCTATACCGGTTTTCAAGACCGGAGCCATTAACCACTCGGCCATCTCTCCCGGGGACAACTTCTATTCTACCCCTTCGTATAATCCCTAACTATAAGCATAAAGTCGGGTCGATACCAACTATACCTGTGACATATGATGATTTTTCATCATCTGGAATGGAAAAAAAAGAAACGAATTTCCCTCTCCTCTCACACTCAAATATCAAATTGAAAAAGTTTGAAAGCTCGATCAATTTATGGTCAAATCCTTTCCATAGTGCATTTGATCAGAATTGAAAATTGGGGATCGGATGGTATAGTCTATTCAATCTGTTGGGAGCTTGTAAGATCACAACCATGACTATTGCTTTCCAATCGGCTGTGTTTGCATTAATTGCTATTTCATTTTTACTAGTGATTGGTGTACCTGTTGCACTTGCCTCTCCCGATGGTTGGTCAAGTAGCAAAAATGTTGTATTTTCGGGTGTATCATTATGGATCGGATCAGTCCTTTTTGTAGGTATCCTTAATTCTTTCATATCTTAGATATGTTCTAGATGTTTTAGGTTCACACTCCCTCCCCCTCCTCCCGGAGGGCTTTATAGCTTTTCTGAAGGGCCTTTTACTTCAGGCCCAAGGAGGAGGGGTTTTCCATATCCGTAATTGAATTAATAATTGGACCATTCAAAAATGGTATCTACTTACGAATGGGATTGAACATATATGTATTTTCCATTTCAATTAGATGAATATATAGATATTCATCTAATTGAAATGCGGGTATGGTTGAATGGTAAAATTTCTCTTTGCCAAGGAGAAGATGCGGGTTCGATCCCCGCTACCCGCCCTTCACATGGAATATGAAAAAGAATAGTTCATGTATTGATCGTTTCTTTTCCTCACTTATAATTCAATTATAAATTGATAAGTGAGAGAGCAATCCTTTCCGGACCAAAATACTTCGTATGTTCTGGTCTGGCGGAGACAGGATTTGAACCCGTGACCTCAAGGTTATGAGCCTTGCGAGCTACCAGACTACTCTACTCCGCACCATTGATTTATATCATAATCAGAATGGGTACACAAAACAATAATGGGATATAGTACCCCTATCCCTATATAGGGATAGGGGTACTATATCCCATTATCACAAGAAACTTCAATTACTTTTTTTCTTTTCCTACCAACTCGATTTTTTTATCCCGGGCAATAAACATGCGTGGGCCATCTCACGGAGTATGTGTCCGGACAATCCAAAGTCTCGATAGTTGGCTCTAGGTCTTCCAGTCGAAGAACAACGTCGATGGAGACGTGTAGGTGCACTATTACGTGGTGAAGATTGCAATTTTCTATGAATTTCCCATTTGTCATCCAATGATGACACTTTGCTTTTTTCCTCCAAAGATTGACGAATTAAATGATATTTCCGTTCCAGTGCTTGTCTCTTCTTCTCTCTCTGAATGAGACTCTTTCTCGCCATAATAGTTCAGTCGGTACTATCACCTACCAGGAATAAAAATATAGATCAGATTTTAGATGGAGTAATATTATGTTGATTACTTTTTCTCTGTGGGGTATTGTCATTGTATCAATGACAATACCCCACAGAGAAATTGATGAAGAAGAATTAACCAAATTTACCTGATGTAGAGGCAATTAAAAAAGCTGCATAAGTGAATATATAACCTACGGAAAAGTGAGCTAATCCAACTAATCGTGCTTGAACAATGGAAAGGGCTACTGGCTTGTCTCTCCATCGAACTAAATTAGCTAAAGGCGTGCGTTCATGGGCCCATGCAAGAGTTTCGATCAGTTCCTGCCAATATCCACGCCAGGAAATAAGGAACATAAATCCAGTAGCCCAAACAAGATGCCCGAATAAGAACATCCACGCCCAAACAGATAAACTGTTCATACCAAAAGGATTGTATCCATTAATAAGTTGTGAAGAATTTAACCATAGATAATCTCTTGACCATCCCATTAAATAAGTGGAAGACTCATTAAATTGTGCTACATTACCCTGCCATAATGTTATATGCTTCCAATGCCAATAGAAAGTAACCCATCCAATAGTATTCAACATCCAGAAAACTGCTAAATAAAAAGCATCCCAGGCCGAGATATCGCAAGTACCACCCCGTCCCGGACCATCGCAAGGAAAACTATAACCAAAATCTTTTTTATCTGGCATTAACCTGGAACCACGCGCATCCAAAGCACCTTTAACTAGGATCAATGTAGTTGTATGCAAACCTAGAGCAATAGCATGATGAACCAAAAAGTCTCCAGGACCAATTGTTGAGAACAATGAATTATTATTATCATTAATAGCATTTAACCAACCGGGTAACCATATGCTCTTACCTGCATCGAATGATGGACCACTTGTTGAAGATAGGAGTATATCGAAACCATATAACGTCTTACCATGAGCAGATTGTATCCACTGAGCAAATATGGGCTCGATCAAGATTTGTTTTTCTGGAGTACCGAAAGCAAGCATAACATCATTATGGACATAAAGTCCCAAGGTATGGAAACCTAGTAATAAACTAACCCAACTAAGATGAGATATTATAGCTTCTTTCTGCTCCAACATTCTCGCCAATACATTATCCTTATTCTGTTCCGGATTATAATCCCTAATGAGGAATATAGCTCCATGAGCAAAGGCTCCTGTCATAATGAACCCGGCAATGTATTGATGATGAGTATATAATGCAGCTTGGGTGGTGAAGTCTTGTGCTATGAATGCATAAGCGGGTAAAGAATACATGTGTTGAGCTACCAAGGAAGTTATAACCCCCAAAGAAGCTAAAGCAAGACCCAATTGAAAATGAAGAGAATTATTGATTGTGTTATAAAGACCCTTATGTCCGCGTCCTAATAGGCCTCCTGGAGGAACATGTGCCTCCAAAATATCTTCCATACTGTGACCAATCCCAAAGTTGGTTCTATACATATGACCAGCAATTGAAAAAACAAGTGCAATAGCTAAATGATGATGAGCCATATCAGTCAGCCATAAACTTTGAGTTTGTGGATGGAATCCTCCGAGAAAAGTTAGAATAGCAGTTCCCGCCCCTTGGGAGGTACCGAATAAGTGACTACTAGAATCAGGATTTTGAGCATAGAGATTCCACTGACCTGTGAAAAGCGGTTCTAAACCTTCGGGATGCGGTAATACATCCAAAAAATTATCCCATCTGACGTGCACTCCCCTTGATTCAGGAATAGCGACATGAACTAAATGCCCTGTCCAAGCTAGAGAACTGACTCCGAAGAGTCCTGACAAATGATGATTGAGACGGGATTCGGCATTTTTGAACCATGAAACACTTGGTCTCCATTTAGGTTGTAGATGTAACCTACCCGCTATTAAAAAGATGACAGAAAGAAATAGCAAGAAAAGAGCTCCAGCATAAAGATCTTCGTTAGTGCGTAAGCCAATGGTATACCACCACTGATAAACACCGGAATAAGCAATATTGACCGGACCGGGAGCACCTCCTCGGGTAAAGGCTTCTATAGCTGGTTGACCAAAATGAGGATCCCAAATTGCATGAGCAATGGGTCTTACATGTAAGGGATCGCGTACCCATGCTTCAAAATTGCCTTGCCAAGCCACATGGAACAAATTACCAGAGGTCCACAGAAAGATTATTGCCAACTGACCAAAGTGGGAAGCAAAAATTTTATGATAAAGGCGTTCTTCGGTAATATCATCATGACTCTCAAAGTCATGTGCGGTCGCAATACCGAACCAAATACGACGAGTAGTTGGGTCCTGGGCCAAGCCTTGGCTGAACTTTGGAAATCTTGATGCCATATACTTTTCAAATCCTCCTAGCCTTTATCCTATTGCAATAATTCTTGCCAGGAAGAACGCCCATGTTGTGACGATTCCACCCAGAAGGTAATGAGCTACTCCTACAGCACGTCCCTGTACAATGCTCAAGGCTCTGGGCTGGATAGCAGGAGCAACCTTCAATTTGTTATGGGCCCAAACAATAGATTCAATGAGTTCTTGCCAATACCCACGGCCGCTGAATAAGAACATTAAACTGAAGGCCCAAACAAAATGAGCACCTAAAAATAAAAGACCATATGCAGATAATGAAGAACCATAAGATTGGATCACTTGAGAGGCTTGTGCCCATAGAAAGTCACGGAGCCACCCGTTAATCGTAATGGAACTTTGTGCAAAGTTTCCTCCCGTAATATGAGTTACCACTCCCTGATCACTTATATTACCCCAAACATCGGACTGCATTTTCCAGCTGAAATGGAATATTACTACCGAAATTGCATTGTACATCCAGAATAAACCAAGGAAGACATGATCCCAGGCAGATACTTGACATGTTCCTCCTCTACCAGGTCCATCACAAGGAAAGCGAAAACCCAGATTCGCTTTATCAGGTATTAAACGGGAGCTACGGGCAAATAGAACACCTTTAAGTAGGATTAAAACAGTCACATGGATAGTAAATGCATGAATGTGATGTACCAAAAAATCCGCGGTTCCTAATGGAATTGGTAACAAAGCCACTTTGGAACCTACTGTCACCAAATCACCACCTCCCCAGGTTAAGCTGGTACTCGCTGTTGCACCAGGAGCTGTTGAACCAGGTGCTGAAGCATGAGTGTTTTGTATCCATTGCGCAAAGATAGGTTGTAATTGTATAGCAGTATCTGAGAACATATCTTGAGGACGTCCTAGAGCGCTCATAGTATCATTATGAATATACAGACCAAAACTATGGAAACCTAAGAATATACATACCCAGTTGAGGTGTGATACAATTGCATCACGATGTCTAAGAACGCGATCTAATAAATTGTTGTATTGAGTAGTTGGGTCATAGTCTCTTACCATAAAAATCGCTGCATGTGCAGCAGCGCCAACTATGATAAACCCACCAATCCACATATGATGTGTGAACAGAGAGAGTTGGGTACCATAATCAATAGCTAGGTATGGGTAGGGAGGCATCGAATACATGTGGTGAGCTACAACAATAGTTAAAGATCCTAACATAGCTAGGTTAACAGCTAGCTGAGCATGCCACGAGGTAGTTAAGATCTCGTAAAGACCTTTATGGCCCTCCCCCGTAAATGGACCTTTATGAGCTTCTAAAAGGTCCTTGAGATTATGGCCAATGCGCCAATTGGTCTTATACATATGACCGGCTATCAGGAAAAGAACTGCAATAGCCAAATGATGATGCGCAGTATCGGTCAACCACAGACCCCCCGTTACTGGATTTAATCCTCCACGAAAAGTCAAAAAGTCTGAATATTCCGACCAATTCAGGGTTAAAAATGGGGTCAATCCCTTAGCAAAACTGGGATAAAGTTGAGCCAAAAGATCGCGATTGAAAATAAATTCATGAGGAAGTGGTATCTCTTTAGGATCCACTCCAGCGTCTAGAAGTTGGTTAATGGGTAGAGAGACGTGTATTTGGTGTCCTGCCCAAGATAGAGATCCAAGTCCTAGTAACCCCGCTAAATGATGGTTCAACATGGATTCTACTTCCTGGAACCAAGCCAATTTTGGGGCAGCTTTGTGATAATGGAACCAACCAGCAAAAAGCATTAACGCTGCAAAGATCAATGCACCAATTGCAGTGCAGTAAAGTTGTAATTCACTGGTTATTCCAGATGCTCGCCAAATCTGGAAGAACCCAGAGGTTATTTGTATCCCTCGAAAACCTCCACCTACATCCCCATTCAATATTTCTTGGCCTACTATTGGCCAAACTATTTGGGCACTGGGTTTGATGTGAGTGGGATCAGCCAGCCATGCTTCATAATTGGAGAAACGAGCGCCGTGATAGTACATCCCACTTAGCCAAATAAAGATGATGGCTAGTTGACCAAAATGAGCGCTAAAGACTTTGCGAGAAATATCTTCCAAATTATTAGTATGGCTATCAAAATCGTGAGCATCAGCATGTAAGTTCCAGATCCAAGTGGTAGTATCAGGACCTTTAGCTAGCGTCCTTGAGAAATGACCAGGTTTGGCCCATTTTTCAAAAGATGTTTTTACAGTATCTCTATCCACTACGACCTTTACTTTCTTTACTTCTGGTTCCGGTGAACGAATGGTCATTGAATTCTCCCCTTTTCGGACGGGACTTAAATAATAAGAAACCTGCCAATAGCAATTAGTGAACTTACGAGAGATATATCTCAACTCGTTTCTCCCTTTATTTTCTAGTTTATGACTGGAGCGACTATGATACGGGAGTCAATCTGAGGCAGGTGTTCAATTCTATTATGACATATCTTTGAGGTGCTCAATGGACTGTGGGCTTTTATCATGCAAAAAAGCCTTTTTTTTGTAATTTTAAAAAGCAACGGTGATTATTACACCGTTTCTAGATGGATAAATAAATATATCTGTATATATGGATATATATATTTATTTATCCATCTATTGAGACTCCTCCGTATGTCCCATATAAAAGGCCATCCATTATAAATCGTTATTCATGGATCATTAATGAAAAAAATATCCGGATGGATTTTACCCCTATTAAGAAGATCCATCAACAATCCAGAATCAGAAAAGGTATTCTTTTTATATTGTAAATATATTCCTATAAGATGTCGACGAAATAGAATCTAATTTTTGGGAATATTCTGGAAAAATCCCATTGATTTCGAGTCAGATATTCAATAATGAAAACGATTTCCCAATAATAGAAACTCTCATTCTCCAAAGCGTCCTGTAATCTTTAACCAATTTTGTGCTTCGATGTAATTGCCCGGAGCAAGTGCTATAGCTTGTTCCCAATACTCAGCAGCTTGATCGAACCAAGCCTCCGCAGTTTCAGGATCTCCCTGTCGAATGGCCTGTTCTCCTCGGTCGGGATAGGTAAACTTGGAAAAGTTTTCTTCCCTTAGAACCGTACTTGAGAGTTTCCTACCTCATACGGCTCAATCCACTATTCTTTAGTCCTCTACCAAAATTTCCAAAGAATTGGAGATGATTCATTGGGAGTTCATATTAACCAAAGGACCAAAAAAAGTCAATGACATGAGTTTCTGATTTAACTTCCAATCAATTCAATGATCAGGTTCTATCTTTTCTCCTACCCTCAAAAAGATGAAGTATATCTCTTTCTATACTTCAGATTGATTGTCCAAATCAAAGTCTTTTTGCAAGGTAACTATCTCAGTTCCGTATAGAATTTTTGGAGAGTACTCTCTGGCTGGAGTACTTCACATCTTTAGGATCTGATGCTACACCGCTGCTCAATAGCTTAGTAGATCAACTCTATTACATAAGTTGATTCCTGATTCTTGTCAATGAGCAGATTTGATCGTATCAGCCCGAACCTTCTTTCAATAATTGATCTTTATGGTGCTTCCATCATCAATTGAATTTATTATCCATGGAATATTTAGGCTCTATCTATTCATATTCGGGCTCCTATGAGAGTTTTTTTCGCTACAGCTGATAAAATACCGTTACTTGGGACGGTGCATATGTAGAAAGCCTTTTCTTTTGCCCTTACTCGTAGTAGTTATTAACTAAGTTATTCTATGGTACAGATAGTCGCACGTAATGACAGATCAAGGCCGTATTATTAAGAGCTTGTGGTAAGGATGGGTTCCGTTCTAATGCTTGGAAATAATATTCCAAAGCCTTCGTATGTTCCCCATTACTTGTATGCACAAGACCTATATTATATAGTATATAACTTCGATCATAAGGATCAGTTTCCAGTCGCATAGCTTCATAATAATTTTGTAAAGCTTCCGCATATTCCCCTTCCGATTGAGCTGACATTCGTTACGGTCGTTCATTCCATTGAAATGATCTCCGCTTCAAAACCGTACATGAGATTCCCACCTCATACGGCTCCTCCTTTCTTTACAGTAGGTAATATGGGGAGTAATCCGTGGAATTGAAAGAAAAAAAAAAGATTCTGACCCAATATTATGAATTAACAGGGGCTAGTGTATTTCCAATGAATCTCTAGCCATCCTTCTTGCAAAGATTCTTTTCCAAATACCAAGGATCTTACTACTAGGAATGGAACCTCTAACAATTTCTTTGTTCTTAACGCCCTGTATTCTCCGGGGATTAATCACTTCAACAATCTCCGATGGTTCCATTATAAGGGTATCCGAAGTACAAACGAGATGGATGTTTGTTGTCCCAACCATTCTCACTACCCTTCAGAAAAGGGTAATGCATATGGGCTATAACGAAGCTTTTGTGTTGTCGATTTCCATACGTAGTGCTTTCTCCCCTCATGCGCGCCTATCAAATAGGTTCAACTATACAAGCAAGGCCTATTGCATAGGTGTAACCTTTCGCTCGGTACTAAAATCCTCAGGAGATGAAAGCATCTAAAGGTGCATTGACCGGGGATACACGACAGAAGGAATTGTTCTATCTCCAGAACTCACCTTCACTGAGCGTAAGTTTTATTTTACCCAATTTTTATTCCCGAATACCTTACCTTTTCTTTCCCCAAAAAAGAAGAACGGAAAAAATATCAAATCACACCATCTCTGTAATAGGTAAATGCTTCTTTCTCCCCCGGAGCCATCGGGATTATTCGCAATAATATATCTGCTACAATTGTGAAGGTCTTATCAATAAAATTGTCATTTCTCTGAGATCTAGGCATAGTCAATTACAGATTTGATAATTTCCTTCATTCCCTTACGCAAATGATTCCATGAACGAAATTTTTTTCTGGTGCACAATACCATAAAATGGATTTCCTTACAATCGTAAATATGTTCTCATTCTATCTATTCCAATCTATTCCAATCTATTCCAATCTATTCCAATCTATTCCAATCTATTCCAATCTATTCCAATCTATTCCAATCTATTCTTTAAAATTAGAATAGATAGGGAATAAATTGAATAATTGTTCATTAGTAACATGAATAATAATGGAAAAAGGCTCGTATTGAAAGAATAATAGATTGGGTAAACTCGGGAAGTCCAGTTCGATTATGATCCGAACAAAGAAAGAGTTAAACGATCGAGCATTGCATAATGAGGATGAAATGCCTACCCAGCAATTGTGTGCTTTATCCATATAGATAAAAGAATATCGGGAAAATATAGCCATCATGACACAGGATCATTGCCAAAGAATTAGTTCTTATACAATTGATAAGATGATCACTACAGATCTATATATTATCATAATATGGAATGGATCAGTTAATCTGTCTTAAATTCTTGATTAGGCGATCCGAATACGTCGGATTAACCGGGATGATTGAGGATTTCCTAAAATAAGAGGAAGTTGTAAAAAATGTCCTTTCGTCTTTCCGGGGGGGATTGAATCATTACCTTATTTATTATCTATTTATTTCCGAAAGATTGAACTGTTCGTACCCGAACAAAAAGAATTCGTTTCGTAAGGAAGTTGCTATTGACTCATTTTATTAATTAGAACCAAGAGATCTCATAGGAAAGATGGCCGAGCGGTTCAAGGCGTAGCATTGGAACTGCTATGTAGGCTTCTGCTTACCGAGGGTTCGAATCCCTCTCTTTCCGTATCTTCGCCCTACTATTTTCTTCTCATCCATTGTTTTTCCAATCTATTGAATCCCAATAGGACTATTTCCTAATTCCAGGATCAATCTACCTCTATTTGTAATAGAGAAAATAGAACGAACATCGGTTCGTGGTATGGGAAAAGTAAAGACTATTTTAAGAAGCAATAAAAAAAAAGTATCGCGGATAACAAGTAACGTACGTAAGGATTATAAAATGTCTCCTTCGGGGAAGGGAAAAAGAAGGGAGAAGAACATAATTTCCAGATGCCCAGCAACCAACCCACCCCTCTCTTTCATTTCATTCTCGATTCAAGCTTGACGGGAATAATACTCTACGACCAGCAATTCATTAATCTTCAAATTGATCCATTTACTATCTATTATTTGATTGATGAATCCTTTATATTGTAAGGAATGAAAAGTCAAATGATTTGGCAATTTATCCCTCTGGAACAGATCTATATTCTTCTTAATGATAGCTCTCAATTTTTGTTGATCTCTTATAGTAATCACATCTTGAGGTTTGCAAGGGTAACTTGGTATATCTACCATATGGTCATTGACCCGGATATGTCCATGATTCACTAATTGTCTAGCTCCGGGAATGGTGGGAGCCATACCCAATCGAAAAAGAATATTATCCAAACGCATTTCAAGTAATTGCAATAGGACCTGACCCGTTGAGCCTTTGGCTCTTCTAGCAATACGAACATATTTCAGCAATTGTCGCTCCGTTAGTCCGTAATGAAAACGCAATTTTTGTTTTTCTTCTAGCCGGATACGATATTGAGATATTTTCCTGGAAGAAGACCGGTTCATAGAATCCTTTCTGTTTTTGGGTCTTTTACTAGTGAGACCTGGTAAAGTTTTCAGACGACGTATTATTTTTAAACGAGGTCCCCGATAACGGGACATAGAAACTCCTTATTCAATTAACAAATAGTGCTAGAAAGAAGAAAGAATAGTATAACCCGTATGAGTACTACTGGAATTCTTTTATATGGAAAACGAAGATCTTTCTCCAATTTGTTATTGATCCTAATAGCTCCAATCATTTCATTCATCCCGTTCCTAGTTGGGAGTAAATGATCATGGCATGACGGACCCGACGAACGATCGTAAGAGTATTCTCCATTCCATCTTGATCCTAACAAAACTTTGTGGATTATGGAAATGAGAGGAACGGAACGGAAAAGAGCCAGCTATCGGGATCGAACCGATGACCATCGCATTACAAGTGCGATGCTCTAACCTCTGAGCTAAGCAGGCTCGATGGAATATCACTCCCCATTTCATTGGGGTGAGATCCATAGATTCCTTTGGAATCCTAACGATTATAGCGCGAATCAGATTCAATGACGCAATCCAGATTACGATTACAACGGAACATTGTCTGAATGTAGATTCTTTCAAGGGAAAGAAAGGAGAAGTAAGGGTCAATTGATATCGATCGTTTTACTCACTCTTCCAAATCGACTAGGGGAGGATAATAACATTGCATTTCAAATGGATAAATAATATAATGATTCCCAGTCATATTCGATTGGGGTAGAGATAGAGAAGGGGAGAGAAGGGGAGAGAAGGGGAGAGAAGGGGAGTAGGGGAGGATATTTCTCCCACCCAATATTGAGCAAATATCCAATGAATAATGCTGATGGATATTACATAATAGGATTAGATCAAGGTATGATCTTGTTCTTCGAGAAGGGGATATGGCGGAATTGGTAGACGCTACGGACTTGATCGAATTGAGCCTTGGTATGGAAACCTACCAAGTGATAGCTTCCAAATCCAGGGAACCCTGGGATATTTTGAATGGGTAATCCTGAGCCAAATCCGGTTCATGAAGACAATGTTTCTTCTCCTAAGATAGGAAGGGGATAGGTGCAGAGACTCAATGGAAGCTATTCTAACGAATGAATCTCATTTGGTCCAATACTGTAGTTATAGAACGATCTATTTACACCTCAAAAATGGAGAGAGATGTTATATAACATCAGACAAAACTGGCGATCAGAACTTGAATCGTTCCAAGCATTTTATTCATAAGATAGATGCCAGATTCGAGTTGAAGTACTGATTTGACATTAAGTAATCCAATTATGAACTTATCTACTCTAGATGGAGAATTGAATTATTTTTTGGAATAAATGGTTGGACGAGGATGAAGATAGAGTCCAATTCTACATGTCAATGTAAACAACAATGCAAATTGCAGTAGGAGGAAAATCCGTTGGCTTTATAGACCGTGAGGGTTCAAGTCCCTCTATCCCCACCCAGGTTCGTTCCCGAACGGACTGATCTATCTTCTCCAATTCCATTGGTTCGAATCCATTCTAATTTCTCGATTCTTTTACCTTGCTATTTTTTTTTTTCATGAAGAGAAGAAATTAGAACATGAATCTTTTCATCCATCTTATGACCAGTTGAGTTGATCTGTTAATAAGCTGATCATATGATCAATTGATTTTGTGATATATGATCTACATAGATTAGATCATTTTGAAATTATTCAATTGCAGTCCATTTTTATCATATTAGTGACTTCCAGATCGAAAATAATAAAGATCATTCTAAAAACTAGTAAAAATACCTTTTTACTTCTTTTTAGTTGACACAAGTTAAAACCCTGTACCAGGATGATCCACAGGGAAGAGCCGGGATAGCTCAGTTGGTAGAGCAGAGGACTGAAAATCCTCGTGCCACCAGTTCAAATCTGGTTCCTGGCAAGATGTCAATATCCATGTCTCCATATCCATCTATCTAAATCTATTCTATCTAGATGTATATCTACATACGGAGACACCCCGATCAAAATAGATAGATGGATCAATCTGTTCTCTCCCTCTTCTTTGCTCATATTGTCCCTCTCTGTCCGTTCCAATTGAATCACGATACTCTGTACATATAAAAAAGTAGGATCGAGAACTCAGAAGTCAAGATTTGACGGTGGGACTGATAATTCGGCACTAGTCGGAATCTATTCATCCTATTCCATCCGAATCGAAATGGGATAGATTATCCCAATGATAGATCTATAATTGCAGAGTTGAAGTAGATCCAAACGTTGCAGAGGGTATCTCGAAAGTAGATTCGAATTGAGTAAGATTGATGTAATAACTTTTGACCATAGTTTCTAGTATGAATACTGGATCCAATATGATGATCCCTATGATTTATAGTGAAATATTTTATTCTTTCCTTGTTGGAGTTCGGGCCTCATATATCCATCGAACTATCTTTTCTTTTCTTTCACGAAGTTTCGTTATAGCATCTATAATAGCCTCTGGTTCAGGTGGGCAATCTGGCGAATAGACATCCACAGGAATTAACTTATCTACTTTGCGAACGGTACTATAATAATCTGTACCAAACATTTCTCTGTGATAGTACATGCTCCAGGGCAACTACATATTTTGGTTCCGGCATTTGAAATCTCACTACAGAAGGAGCCTTTTTCATGGTCACAGTCCCCGCTGTTATAATGAGGTAAGCTCGTCTAGGTCCAGATCTTGGTACCGGACCGTAACGATCGGAGTCGAATCGCGAATCTATTAATGAAGCGAATTTGATGAAACCACAATTAATACTGTAAAGGAGCGTTCATAAACTGGAGAGTCTGGCCCAATTCGTTCGACAGATCGTTTGGGGTAGTTTAAATATCTGGATTCAAAATTGTTTGATCGAGTAAAGGTAACTTCATAGGATTCATCATTGGCTTTATGTCATTTTGTACTTCCCTCCCCCACTCGGAAATTAAGGACCATTCCAATGTTCCTCTTCGCCACGCATGGACTGAACCAACGATGAAAATAAGCACGAGAATTGAAGCTCCTATAAATGCAGATATACCCTGTATACTAGAACTCATAGCCCATAGAGAAAGGGAGACTGTTCCAACATCAAGAACAACAAGAACTGGAGCGAACATATAATGATCTTAGATCGGATCCAAGTATCTTCCCATTGGTTCGATACTTGATTCGTAACTAGTAGTCCGGTTCTTGACCAATGGGAGCCAAAGCTCTGGAAATAAAGGATGCAAGAATAGGTAGGAATGAGACTATATATTAATGAAAATATCCAGCCAGAAAGTATTATATTAGGGAAATAGGAACATGAATATACTCCTTTGAAATAGATCAAATTCTTATATTTTTACGTCAACTTATTAATTATTATCCCACCCACCGTGAGTGGAAGACCAAAGGACCGAACAATAAATACAATCAATTATAATTGATTCACATATTTTGTTTCGTCCATGGCTTATTATCAAATTAATTCAATGAAATGTTATTTGAATGTCTATTGAGAATATTTGACATGAATCAAGTATGAGAGAAAAAATGTAAATGGGTCCCAATCCCGAACTACCCAATTTTAGATCTGAGTCTATACTCATATTATAGAATGAAAATGTTGATGATCTTTATCCAGCATCCATGGCTGAATGGTTAAAGCGCCCAACTCATAATTGGCGAACTCGCGGGTTCAATTCCTGCTGGATGCAGGGGAACTGCACATATCCATTATTGATGGAATGGGAAGAAGTATGAAGAATAACACCAAACAATTGAAGCATACCAAGCCTTTCAATAAAATGAATGAAAGGCTTGGTATGCTTCAATTAAGCAATACACAATAACAATCCATCAGAGTATTATCCACCTATTGAAATAGATTCAACAGCGGCTAGATCCAGAGGAAAGTTGTGAGCATTACGTTCGTGCATAACTTCCATACCTAAACTATGATATATCTGTATAATTAAATTGGTATATGATCCGATATAATAATAGCTACAGGCTTTACGGGAAAAAAAAGGAGAAAAGGAGGGAAAAAATTTATGGATGAAGTGAAATATCCAGTACTTACGGAGAAAAGTATTCGTCTATTGGAAAGGAACCAATATACTTTTAACGTCGATTCGCAATCGAACAAAACAAAGATTAAAAATTGGATTGAAAATTTCTTCGATGTTAAAGTAATAGCTATGAACAGCTATCGCCTCCCTGAAAAAGGAGGAAAGAGAGTGTCAATGATAGGACATCCAATACGTTGTAAACGTGTGATTATTACACTTAGAACCGGTGATTCTATTCCACTCTTTTCAGAACAATAAGATTTCAAATTTGAAACTAAATGGCCATCCGTTCATATAGAATTTTAACTCCGGATACACGCAATAGATCTGTATCAGGTTTCGATGGAAGAGTGCAGTTGGACCCGCAGAAGAAATTGACCTCTGGACAACATCATTGTGGGAAAGGTCGTAATGGAAGAGGAATTATTACCGCAAGACACAGGGGAGGGGGTCACAAGCGTCTGTATCGTCAAATTGATTTTCGACGGAATAAGGAACACATATCAGGAGAAATTGTAACCATAGAATACGACCCTAATAGAAGTGCATACATTTGCAAGGTGCATTACAAGAATGGCGATAAGATGTATATTCTGCATCCCAGAGGGGTCATGATTGGAGATACTATTCTTTCTGGTCCAAAAGCTCCTATATCAATAGGAAATGCCCTACCTCTGAGTGCGGTTTGAATTATTAATTTACGTGATCGGAAGCAACCGATTGGGTTTACAGCGAAACCTATAAATCTATCACTGATCCAACTAGGACACTTTTACGGGACGAACCCCAAAGGGAAACTGAGGATAAATGACAGCAGGTGATTGGATTCAAAAATTGTTCATATCGGATCATTGGTTCCGAAGATATAATAATATGGAGAGGACCTGATTGTTTGTCCGAAGCATGAACAAAATGGGATAGAGGCACCCTCTAAAAAGACAAGTTACTCACATTTGATCTGATGGTCAGAGGCGGATTCGGAGCTGGACAGTGGTAGTAATTCCCAAAATAAAAAGATGGGGAGAGGAAAAAAGTAAAAAGAGAGAGAAGAGAAAAAGATGTTTAATATGCCTCCTACGTTATCCATAACATACGAAAGTATTAGCGTAATTTGATAAAGTCATTCATTCTGAATGCTACATAAAGAATATAAGCCAGATGATGGAATAGAGAGACCTAGGATGTAGAGAATCGGGACATAGAGAATACAATAGATGCTCCTTCTCATCTCGATTATATTTATTCAATATATGTGAATATAATATACATCCAGAAAGCTGTATGCCCTGAGAGAGGCTTGTACAGTTTGGGAAGGGATTTTTATTCATCGGAATAAGAGTCTACTTCAACCAATATGCCCTTAGGCACGGCTATACACAACATAGAAATAACACTTGGAAAGGGTGGACAATTGGCTAGAGCGGCAGGTGCTGTAGCAGAACTGATCGCAAAAGAAGATCGATCGGCCACATTAAGATTACCATCTGGAGAAGTTCGTTTAATATCTGAGAACTGCTCAGCCACAATTGGACAAGTGGGTAATATCACTGCAAACAATAGAAGTTTCGGTAAAGCCGGAGCTAAACGTTGGTTGGGTAAGCGTTCTGAGGTAAGAGGAGTAGCTATGAACCCTGTAGACCATCCTCATGGAGGTGGGGAAGGAAGAACCCCAATTGGCAGGAAAAAACCTGTGACCCCCTGGGGCTATAGTGCACTTGGAAAGAAAAGTCGGAAGAGAAATAGATACAGTGATGCTTCAATCCTTCGTCGACGTGAGTAAGAATGGTTGGATATCCATAAAAAAAAAAAGGAAAGAAAGGTAATTGATCATGGCACGTTCACTGAAAAAAAATCCTTTTGTGGCTAATCATTCATTGAGGAAAATTAAAAATCTAAACATAAAAGAAGAAAAGAAGATAATAGTTACTTGGTCCCGGGCATCCGTCATTGTACCCGCAATGATCGGTCATACAATTGCTGTTCATAATGGGAGGGAACATTTACCCATTTATGTAACAGATCGTATGGTAGACCACAAATTGGGGGAATTTGCACCTACCCTACTTTTTCAGGGACATGCAAGAAACGATAAGAAATCTCGTCGTTAATTGAGAAAGACTTGTCATTCATTAGGGAGGATGGAGTCAATGGGAAATAATAGTCCAGGTCCAGAGATACGAGCTTTGGCGAGAAATATACGTATGTCTGCTCATAAAGCGCGTAGAGTAATTAATCAAATTCGTGGTCGTTCATATGGACAAGCACTTATGATATTGGAACTGATGCCTTATGGGGCCTGTTATCCCATATCACAATTAATTCATTCTGCGGCGGCGAATGCAAATCACAATATGGGTTTGAACAAAGCCAATTTACTCGTTGGTAGAGTCGAAGTGAATGAGGGTGCTGTTTTTAAAAGGATTCAACCTAGAGCTCAGGGACGCGGTTATCCAATACAGAAACCCACTTGTCATATAACTATTGTATCGGAGGAAATCTCCAGATCGAATGATCCGATTATGTCAATAGAATCCCGAAAAAAAGGATATGTATGGCGCAGAAAATAAATCCACTTGGTTTTAGACTTGGTGTAACTCAAAATGAGCGTTCCCATTGGTTCGCACAACAAAGGAATTATTCCAAAGATCTCCGAGAAGATCAAAAAATACGTACTTGCATTGAAAACTATGTACGAACGCATATAAAGAGCTCCTCGAATTATGGAGGAATTGCACGTGTAGAGATTCGCAGAAAGATCGATTTGATTAAGGTCAAAATCTATATTGGATTTCCCAACTTGTTGTTAATAGAAGGTAGGGGTCAAGGAATTGAAAAATTAAGAAACGATGTACTAAATATGCTCGATTCTGTGGACCGAAAACTTCACATTGCTATAGAAAAAGTTGCGAAACCCTATAGAAAACCTAATATTCTTGCAGAGTATATTGCCCTACAACTAGAGAAGAGAGTTCCATTCAGAAAAACAATGAAGAAAGCTATTGAACTGGCTGAACGGGAAGAGGTAGAAGGTATTCAGATCCAAATTGCAGGACGTCTCGATGGAAAGGAAATTGCCCGGGTCGAATGGGACAGGGGAGGTAGGGTTCCCCTACAGACAATTCGGGCTAGGATTGATTATTGTTATTATCCGGTTAAAACCATCTATGGAGTTTTAGGGATAAAAATTTGGATTTTAGAAGAGTAGGAATAATTGGTCTTTTTTTCCAATCTGCCCGATCATGGATCATCAATTCTATCAGATCGAATAGAAATTAGATTTACCATTTTGGAACCGTGCTATGCTTAGTGTGCGACTCGTTGGAATCGAGCTTTTCATTCTTTTCCGAAGTTATGTTATGGAGAACTCGAAATAAGAACGGATTGGTCTCTATAAATAAACTAGAGACTAACTCATTGCTTCATATTGCCAAGATCCAATAACTATGGGTAGATACTATCACCTCGTAAATACTTTCTTCCAGGAGAGAAAAAATGATATTTTGATCTCTCGTGAAGCGAGAAAGGTGTTTGGTAATGCGGAAAAAGAAGAAAAAGGAGAAATATTCTCCCAATATTGTATGGTTCATTAACTACCCTCCAAAAAGCAGTGTGATAAAGCATAAGAATCATCCTGATTCATTCAAGCAAGATTGAAGGAATTCAGTTTATGAAGGAGAAAGAGCTTCGGGTCGATGGAAACTAAGGAAATTGATTCCGTAACAGATGAAAAGAAAGCTCCATTGCGGAGGGAAGACCTGGGCATTTAGATAGAAGCTATGGAACGATGGAACCTATGACTGCATAAGATCATATAGGAATCTTAATCATTCATTGGATAGGATGGCGAAATAAACCAAAAACCAATTAATCTCATTGGAGTCTATAGGTAAGTCGACCCCATGGAGCAAATACTGGAAGAGTAAATATTCGCCTGTGAAATTCTTTATTAAGACATTGGATGGAAATTTAAGAGTTATTCGTCCTGTAAATTAGATTCTATATACAATATGTGTAATGCATAGATATAGACTCATTTATCTACACATTGATTATTCACGAGGAGCCGGATGAGAAGAAACTTTCATGTCCGGTTCTGGATTAGAGATGGGATCAAAATACTATTAACCATCGACTATAACCCAAAAAGAACAAAATTTCGTAAACAACATAGGGGAAGAATGAAAGGAGTATCTTACCGCGGCAATCGCATTTGTTTCGGTAGATTCGCTCTTCAAGCACTTGAACCCGCTTGGATCACATCTGGGCAGATAGAAGCCGGACGAAGAACGATTAATCGTTATGCCCGTCGTGGCGGAAAAATATGGGTACGTATATTTCCCGACAAACCTATTACAATGAGACCTGCAGAAACACGTATGGGTTCCGGGAAAGGATCTCCCGAATATTGGGTATCTGTCATCAGACCAGGTCGAATACTTTATGAAATGGGCGGAGTATCCGAAACCGTCGCTAGAGCAGCTGCTAGAATAGCTGCATACAAAATGCCTATACGTACTCAATTTGTTACTACTTAACCCAACCCATCCATACAGAATCAAAGAGTTATTTCTGGTGGAAGAAGATTACTAGTTCGTAAGAACTCTTCCTTTTTTTTTCATGTTATCTGCCGAGGTAAAAAATATTTTGGAGGAAAAATGATTCAGTCTCAAACTTATTTGAATATAGCGGATAACAGTGGAGCCCGAAAAATAATGTGTATTCGAGTTCTAGGAGCAAGTAATCGTAAATGCGCTCATATAGGTGATGTTATCATTGCTATAATTAAAGAAGCAGTACCTAACATGCCCCTGGAAAAATCGGAAGTAGTTAGAGCCGTAGTTATACGCACCTGTAAAGAATTTGAACGTGACAATGGAATGATGATACGATCTGATGACAATGCAGCCGTTGTCATTGATCAGGAAGGAAATCCAAAAGGAACTCGAGTTTTTGGTCCGGTTGCTCAGGAATTGAGACAATTGAATTTCACGAAAATAGTTTCATTGGCTCCCGAAGTATTATAAGTACTGATAGATCTTGTAAGAATCTTTGACTTAAGGTTCATCAAATGGTACATGGATCAATTAAATTCATTGCACCTCAGGCATATTCCTCAAAGAAGATCGAACATGCCTTTTATATCGAGACCAGGAATTCCTAAGAATTCGTTCGTCATGGGTAACGATACTATTACCAATCTAATTACTTCTATAAGAAACGCTGACATGGTAGAAAAAGGAACGGTTCGAGTAACAGCTACTAATATTACCAAGAACATTGGAAGGATCCTTTTACGAGAAGGTTTTATAGAAGATGTTAGGGAACATCAGGAAGGCCAAAAATATTTTTTGATATCGACTTCAAAATATCGGAGAAGGAAGAAAAGGACATATATGACCACGTCAAAGCGTACCAGCAAACCTGGGTTGAGAATTTATTCTAATTATCGAGAAATTCCAAAAGTTCTAGGTGGAATGGGGATCGTAATTCTTTCTACTTCCCAAGGAATTTTGACGGATCGAGAAGCTCGACAGAAAAAAATTGGAGGAGAAATTTTATGTTATGTATGGTAATTAATCCAAATGTTGTCCAAAAATATTTATTCTGTAAGATATCCCCATAGTATGAAAAGTCGTAGCAAGTCGAGACACCATTCATCTTCATCCAAGCACGTTAGTCAAGTTTTTGAATCAAAAGAGGAGGAGATTCGATGAAGAAACAGAATCTGATCCATGCGGAAGGTTTGGTTACTGAATCACTCCCCAACGGTATGTTTCGAGTTCTGACAGATAATGGATGTCAGATTCTGACTCATATTTCGGGTAGGATTCGACGTAATTCCGTACGAATACTACCAGGAGATAGGGTCAAGGTCGAATTAAGTGCTTATGATTTAACCAAAGGACGTATAATATATAGACTTAGCAACAAATCTTCAAACGATTGAATCACCTTTTGAACATCTGATAGGGATCGAGAATCACAGATGAAACAGACTCTCTGTCTCAGGAAACAAAATGTAATATGAGCAAATTGGAGGGTCACAAATATGAAAATTCGTGCTTCTATTCGTAGAATTTGTGGAAAATGTCGACCAATTCGTAGACGGAAACGAGTTATGATAATTTGTTCTAATCCGAGACATAAGCAAAAACAGGGGTAATCCTCTTCTATATCAATTAACGGATCTAGTGGTAAAATAGATTTCGATATGCATTTTTCGAACTGAACTCATAATGATTAATATGTCAAAAACTATAAAAAGAATTGGTTCACGTAGGAATGAACATCGAGTACTCAAAGGAGTTATTTACGTTCAAGCAAGTTTTAACAATACCATAGTGACTGCTACAGATGTACGGGGACAAGTTATTTCTTGGTCTTCTGCTGGTGCCTGTGGATTCAAAGGTACAAGGAGAGGTACACCATTTGCTGCCCAGACTGCAGCAGAAAATGTTATTCGTGCATTAATGGATCGGGGTATGGAACGAGTAGAAGTTATGATAAGTGGCCCTGGTCGAGGGAGAGATACAGCATTACGAACCATTCGTAGAAGTGGCATACTATTAAGTTTTGTACGTGACGTAACCCCTATGCCACATAATGGATGTAGACCTCCCAAAAAGAGACGTGTGTAAGAATTGAATGAATTTCAAGAGAAAGAAATGATTTAATGATCTGATCAAATATTCTTGGTATGATTCGAGATGAAATCTCAGTCTCTATTCAGACACTACGATGGAAATGTATCGAATCCAGAGCATACAGTAAGCGTCTTCATTATGGCCGTTTTGCTTTATCCCCGCTCCGCAAAGGTCGAGCCGATACAATAGGCATCGCAATGCGAAGAGCTTTACTTGGAGAAGTAGAAGGAACATGTATCACACGTGTAAAATTAGAGAACATAAAACATGAATATTCCGCGATAATAGGTATTGAAGAATCAGTACATGACATTTTGATGAATCTAAAAGAAATTGTATTTAGAAGTGACTCGTACGGAATCCGAGAAGCTTCTATTTATATTGTTGGACCCAGAAATGTAACTGCTCAAGATATCATATTACCACCTTCTGTGAAAATAATTGATACTACACAACATATAGCTAGACTTACTAAATCAATTACTTCTGATATCAGATTACAAATTGAAAAAAATCGCGGATATATTATACATAGTCCAAATAATTATCAGGACGGAATTTTTCCTATAGATGCTGTTTTTATGCCTGTTCGCGATGCGAATTATAGTATTCATTCCTATGGGAGCGGAAATGAAATACGAGAAGTCCTTTTCCTGGAAATATGGACGAATGGGGGGTTAACTCCTAGGGAGGCACTTTACGAAGCTTCTCGAAATTTGATCGACTTATTTATTCCCTTCCTGCATGGAGAGGAACAGAACATCGATGGAATGAACAATAAAAAAGGGTCTAATATGCTTCCCTTCCCCCTTTCGCACGTATTGACTGATACGGGGGAAACGAAAGAAAAAATAGCATTTCAACTTATTTTCATTGACCAATTAGAGTTACCCCCCAAAACCTATAACTCCCTCAGAAGAGCCAATATACATACATTATTGGACCTCTTAAATTACAGTCGAGAAGATCTAATGAGAATTGAACACTTCGGGAAGGAATCTGTCGAACAGGTATTGGAAGTTCTACAAAAACTTTTTGCAATTGATCCACCCAGGAATTAGTTTCGGGTTCATAAAATGGTTGGTTTCATTTCATCTCTTCATTTCCTTTACCCAAGTTCTTTTGGAGAGTCATGAGAATCTTTGACATATCTCTCTTTCGTGGAATATTCGAAAGAAATATCTGACAAGATGGGTATATCTAGGGAGAGATAATTTGTCTTAAAGCAACTACTCCCTAGATATATGAATAAAAAAATTGAAATATTTTTATATTCGACAGTTGGATCAAATTGGATTGGAAAAGACCTAAAGTTAAAGATTCATCAATAGGCAACGCTGCCCCAATACCTAACCAAAGGGCTACTGCAGTACCGATCAAGGATACTGTTGTAGCTACTGGACGACGAAATGGATTCTGAAATTGATTCACATTCTCTAGAAAAGGCACCGTCAATGATCCCGCGGGTACTGAGCCCATTAAAAGGACACCTAATAATTTGTTAGGTACTGTACGAAGTATTTGGAATACAGGGAAAAAATACCATTCGGGCAATATCTCCAAAGGAGTTGCAAATGGATTTGCTGGTTCACCAATCATTGATGGTTCTAGAACCGCTAAACCTATTGTACATGCAATAGTACCTAAAATTACTACTGGAAAAATATATGAAAGATCATTGGGCCAAGCGGGCTCTCCATAATAATTATGTCCCATACCTTTAGCTAATTTAGCCCTTAATACAGGATCATTTAGGTCAGGTTTCTTTGTTATTGGGATAAGTAGATCTTTATGGATCTATCCCCCGAAAGAACCGGACATGCCAATTTTTATCATCCGGCTCGAACAATAACTGGAGGAAGTATATATCACTTATTTTTTCCCGTGATGGAAGACGAATTGGAAAAATAGGAACTAATAATGTCTATGATCATCCATCATTGGTCATTTTATTATTCCAGTTAAATGCTCATGACCCAAGTAAGCTCACAAATTCGATCATGATCGATATGCCTTTTGGACCATCTTAGTCCTTGTAATTTTTGTTTATCACCACGAATAGACCTCAAAAGTTTTTTAGCATACAAGGTATTGACTTGTTATTGATCCGGCCTCTCTCCTTCCTTAGATCCCTTCTTTCACTCCAATAGTTTTCCCATCGAAATGGATGCAAGGGAAATGGATGCATTTTCACACTATGAAAAGGAGAAGTAAAGTCATATAGTCCAATTATTGAATATATGAAAATATTGTCCCATTGTCCGGATCTCACGGAGCCCTTCCTGATTCGGATTCGATCATAGAAAGAATTCTCTTGGAACGGAACAAACTGACCAATGCCTTTCCACCCAGGTGCTAAACTTCCTATTTCTGATAAGGAAATTGGGACAGAGACACATTTTATCAGAAATATTTATGTGGTAGATCGGAGAAAGTATCTGCATGGCCTAATCAATAGTTCAAGTCACACACTCCCATAATCCATCTTCTCCGTCTGAGAATCTACTCCAATTATTTGTTTGTATTGGATGAATAATACTCCAAAATCGAAAGGAGAAATCCGAGGACCATATTTTCTATGGATATTTCCATTTTTGAATAATAAATATTCCTGGCGATGATATATTACTGTCGTTATTCGGAACAATAAGTTATGAATAGTTATTTTCAATCTATCTTTCCCTCTCTATAAAGGACCTGGAATACCCTGCTTACGGATCATTAGAAAGTGCATTGGCATAAATACAGCAGTAAGAAGGGGTAATATGAAAGTGTGTAAACTATAAAAACGAGTCAAGGTGGATTGACCCACACTAACACTTCCGCGTAATAATTCTACCAGAGGAGATCCTATTACAGGAATAGCCTCAGGCACACCAGTCACAATTTTCACTGCCCAATAACCAATTTGATCCCAGGGCAAAGAATAACCAGTTACACCGAAAGATACGGTCAACACAGCCAAAATTACACCTGTGACCCAAGTTAATTCACGGGGTTTTTTGAATCCACCTGTGAGATAAACACGGAATACGTGCAGGATCATCATTAGAACCATCATACTTGCCGACCATCGATGAATTGATCGGATTAACCAACCAAAGTTAACTTCGGTCATTAGGTATTGAACAGAGGCAAAAGCTTCTGTAACGGTCGGACGATAGTAAAAAGTCATAGCAAAACCAGTAGCTACTTGTACTAAAAAACAAGTAAGTGTGATCCCCCCTAGACAATAAAATATATTGACATGAGGAGGAACATATTTACTGGTGATATCATCCGCAATCGCCTGAATCTCGAGACGCTCTTCGAACCGATCGTATACTTTATTGAGATAGGTAAACTGGAATTCCCCCTCTGAAAACCGTACATGAGAATTTCCCTTCATACGGCTTGAACAAGAACACGCAAATGCTTTTGGACACGAATAAATAAATTTTGGAAAAGAGATACTTGAGGGTTCGTTGCCTGACCGGCTGGAGAAATGAAGATCATTCGAAACAATCCAGCATTTCTATTAGAAGACTCTATAGTGCCAAAATTTCAAAAAGTGCCAAAATTTCAAAAAGTGCCAAAATTTCAAGTCGGCTCATCCCTATGATAAATCACTATAGGCCCTTTGAACGATCTTTTACCCTATTCGTGTGATATCAGTTCCCTAGAAAAGAACTAATATAGACGATTTATAGGAATTATCTTGTCGAGATCTCAATAGATGAATCAATCCAAACCTCAGATTTCAATTAGACCCCGATGATTTTATCAAATCCCCAAAAGGTTCTCTGGGTAATAACCTTTTCATTTTCGCTCATTCGACGAAATATGCTAACTAAGAGAAATCAGATACTATATCATTCTTTGGTCATAATCAGCATAATTATGAGAGGGGATAGATCCTTCGATTTATTATAGGAAATACCTCTTTCAATTTCTTTATTGGAAGTCTGGTGACGAGGAAATGATAGGTACAAACCATAGTTCAGATCTTCCGGAACATATCTATGATAGACCTCGTGCTCTAGAGATTCAATATTCTAGAAATGAAATATCCAACGAGGTAGGACCATCTTGATGAAGATAACAGATCGGTCTTCTGTACTATAAATATGGATCGATTTCAACAAGTCGCACACCCATATTCCAAAAATCCTTAGAGAAAAGTAATTACACGATCAAACTATTGGAACAAGATAAGCTAAAAACTCAAAGCCACTATTTGGTCTGGGTTTGAATCCCTCAGTTCTTTTTTTTTCTTCAAGAGCTCACCAGGTGAATTTTGGAGTTCCTCAGCCCCAACTAACCGGAATCCCATCCAATAAAACGGAAGAATTATAAATCTCCAAGATAATAGATAGGAATACTGCAAATAGAGCCATTGCAAAACCCATAAGAGGAGTAGTTCCCCATCCAGGAGCTACTTTACCATATTCTGAATTAAGCGGTTTTAAGGTCGTTCCTACAAGGGTTTCTTTTGGCGTGGTTTTGGAAGTATCATCAATGGTCTGTGTAGCCATAGAAACTATTGTATTGGTTGAGATCTGTTAACTTTGTTATTATATGGTAAACATACCATGATATTGGGATCACCTAATAATGGAAACTGCAACCTTAGTCACCATCTCCATATCTTGTTTACTTGTAAGCTTTACTGGTTATGCCCTATACACCGCCTTTGGGCAACCCTCTAAACAACTTAGGGATCCTTTTGAGGATCACGAGGACTAATTGAAAGAATGACCTTCCCTATAGGGAAGGTCATTCTTTCTTTGATGGGAGAGAAAGAATGACGATTTGGAGAAGCAAAATTATTTTCCCCCTTTAGTCGGAAGTTTGGGTGGTTCTCGGAAGAAAATAGCGAAAAAGATTATCCCTAGGGTCGATACCAACAGGAATGTATAAACCAATGCTTCCATAGATTTGATTTGATCGTAATTTACAATTATGGAGATAGCTTTCGTACTAATATTTATTAGAGAAGAGATAGGAGCAATATCATACCACTTGTCTTTTAGTAGTTGGATCTCCCAGTTTTTGGAATGCTCCAAATTCTATTCGAGCATCCAGATCCGAGTCGATACCAGCAAAAACATCTCTGAATAAGGTCCTAGCACCATGCCAAATGTGTCCAGAAAAGAAAAGGAGAGCAAATGTAGCATGTCCAAAAGTAAACCAACCCCTTGGACTACTACGAAAAACACCATCAGATTTTAGAGTAGCACGATCTAATTCAAAAATTTCACCTAATTGAGCACGTCTAGCGTATTTTTTAACTATAGCAGGATCACCAAAACTGACCCTGTCAAGTCCACCACCATAGAACTCAACAGTTACACCTACTTGTTCAACACTATACTTTGATTCTGCCCTCCTAAAAGGAACATCGGCTTTCACAATTCCTTCTTTGTCCACCAGAACTACTGGAAATGTTTCGAAAAAGGTAGGCATACGACGTACAAAAAGCTCATTTCCCTCCTTATCTTTGAAGATAGGGTGTCCTAACCAACCAACAGCTATTCCATCTCCATTGTCCATTGCACCTGCTCTGAATAACCCCCCCTTAGCTGGATTATTACCAATGTAATCATAAAAAGCGAGTTTCTCGGGAATTTTGGACCAAGCTTCTGATAGGCTTAAATTTTCGGCCAGACCGGCACGAACCCGTCGATCTATTTCTTGTTGGAAGTATCCCTGATCCCACTGGTAACGAGTGGGACCGAATAATTCGACCGGAGTAGTTGCGGAGCCATACCACATGGTCCCAGCAACAATGAAAGCTGCAAAAAACACAGCAGCAATACTGCTGGATAGGACCGTTTCAATATTCCCCATGCGTAATCCTACGTATAAACGTTGGGGAGGACGAACACTGAGATGGAATAGACCTGCTAATATACCCAAAATACCCGCTGCTATATGATGAGAAGCTATTCCTCCTGGAACAAAAGGATCAAAACCTTCAGCTCCCCATGCTGGATCCACTGGTTGTATTTTTCCAGTTAGTCCATAAGGATCAGACACCCATATCCCAGGACCATACAAACCCGTTACATGAAATGCTCCAAATCCGAAACAAGCTACTCCTGAGAGGAATAAATGAATTCCAAATACTTTTGGCAAATCTAAACAACGTTTTCCCGTACGTTCATCACAGAATATGTCCAGATCCCAATATACCCAATGCCAGATAGCTGCCAAAAAGCACAGGCCAGAAAACATGATATGTGCCCCGGCCACACCTTCATAACTCCAAATACCGGGATTAATTACAGTTTCTCCGGTGATGTTCCATCCACTCCATGAATCCTTTATTCCCAAACGAGTCATAAAAGGTATAACGAACATACCTTGTCTCCACATTGGATCAAGAACAGGATCGGATGGATCAAAAACTGCTAATTCGTACAGAGTCATTGAACCAGCCCAACCAGCAACTAGAGCTGTATGCATTATATGTACAGAAATTAACCGTCCAGGATCATTCAATACGACGGTATGAACGCGATACCAAGGCAAACCCATGCAAACACCCCTTTATCGGAAAAAGTAGACACTATGTAACTTTCTCACATTGGATTGGAAGAGATCATGTTATCGAGCTAGACCCGGATCATCTCGAAAGTGAACATCTATTCACTTGGACATTGCTAATGATGGAACAGGTTTGAAACAATTTTGTTCATACATAATAGCAGGGAGAGGCAAAGATATTTTATCGTTTGTATGTACCAATACACAATGTAGGGATTGGTCCCATTTATATTGATAAAAAAAGAGGAAAGAAACGAGATATTCTAATCCTTCCATTCGTTCATGAACGATACCTTTGCAATTTATGGACTAAGTCAGATATAATTTTTGATGAAAAAATATCATTTTTCTACTAAAGAGTGGAGCTATTACTGTTCCATAAACAGTAATACTTTACTGCACTGCGGGAAAAAAATAAAATACTGAGTTCAAATGCTCAGTCAAAATGATAACTTTATCATTTTGTGCTATGCAATGAAAAAAAAGGTCAAAATAGGAAGTCTCTAGGTTAATGGGCCTTTTCCGTTCCGTTCCGTAGAAAGATTCGGGGTTATTCGTTTTCAGGATCAATAGTGGACGAACGGAGAGAGAGGGATTCGAACCCTCGGTACGGATGATCCGTACTACGGATTAGCAATCCGCCGCTTTGGTCCGCTCAGCCATCTCTCCAAGATGGAAGAGTTCATGTGTAACAAAATGAATGGTGGAGTAAAGGTGTATATCATAGTATGTACAGATTGTATCGGCAATATAATGAATATTGCCATTATTCAGTTGGATAAAGAACAATCCAGTCAATCGTATTGTTCATTTCGTTAAAAATAGTTCTGTATGACTGATTTTTTCTGCTTTTCTTGGCCTGGCCGATGGCCAGGCCAAGAAAAGCAGAAAAAATCAGCAGTCATACAGTGCTTGACCTAATTTGATAGCTAGAATACCTGCTGTAAAAGCAAGAAAAAAAGCTATCAAAAATTTAAGCTCTACCATATCTTCATTCCCTCCCCAATCAGTTTGATTAAATGCGTTACATGGATTAGTCCATTTATTTCTCTCCAATATCAAATTTTATTATCTAGATATTGAAGGGTTCTCTATCTATTTAGGGTTCTCTATCTATTTTATGTATTATTGTAAAGATATCAGTTGCTCAAGGCCATAGGTTCCTGATCGAAACTACACCAATGGGTAGGAGTCCGAAGAAGACAAAATAGAAGAAAAGTGATTGATCCCGACAACATTTTATTCATACATTCAGTCGATGGAGGGTGAAAGAAAACCAAATGGATCTAGAAGTTATTGCGCAGCTCACTGTTCTGACTCTGATGGTTGTATCGGGCCCTTTAGTTATAGATAGATAGAGCTTTGGATGGATCAGAGATCCATCCAAATATCCTTTAACTATTTAAGTTGATAATGTAACGAATAAAACCCACCTGTATCACTAAACTATACACGCCACAATCCCATTGACGGATATTCCGTCACTTCTTTCCTTCCACATTTGAATCCAAATTCCGGAATTCCTTTCTTCTCTCTCGGAAATAGAAGAGAGAGAAGAAAGTATTCTATCCATTCTAGTTTTAGAAATTCTAGGTTGTTCTTTCTCTTTATCAAGGAATTTTTTTTGCTCAACTCCTCTAATCTTCTAATTGAATTCTTTCTAATTCATTTTAGAAAGATCTTCCTCTTCCAGGAAGAAAAAGAGCCATAAACTGGAATGGCTCCATATTCTTAGCTCTCAATCTTTGTTGATCTCTTATAGTAATCACATCTTGAGGTTTGCAAGGGTAACTTGGTATATCTACCATATGGTCATTGACCCGGATATGTCCATGATTCACTAATTGTCTAGCTCCGGGAATGGTGGGAGCCATACCCAATCGAAAAAGAATATTATCCAAATGCATTTCAAGTAATTGCAATAGGACCTGACCCGTTGAGCCTTTGTCTCTTCTAGCAATACGAACATATTTCAGCAAATGCTCTCAGGCATAACTTTTCTCCATCCGCTTCGTATCAGCTCAGCCCGGAGTTTCCAGTATAGCGATCCTTACCCTACGAGCTACTATAATATATGTTCTCAACTTGATATCTATAAAGATAGATGGATCATCCATATCCAATTTGTTGTCCATCTACCATAGTAGACTCACTCATTCATATATGACGAGGGGGCCCTTTTAACTCAGCGGTAGAGTAACGCCATGGTAAGGCGTAAGTCATCGGTTCAAGTCCGATAAAGGGCTCATGTTTCCCACGAAGAAAGAAGGCTCGGGTGTCCATTTCTATTACATAGATAGAAATATTTTCACCGAAATATGAAAATGAAAACAAATCGGATTCGGATCCAGTCCGTTTTTTATCTTCTTTTATGAGGCGAACGACGGGAATTGAACCCGCGCGTGGTGGATTCACAATCCACTGCCTTGGTCCACTTGGCTACGTCCGCCCCGGAAAAACCAATTTATCTATCTACAGTCATTTCTTCCAAGAATAAAAAATGAGCTAACGTTTGTTCTTATGTGGGTCGTCGGTGACCTCTGATAGGGGATCAAAGCAAGATCGATGACTAACTCTCAACTCTCGAACAAGTTGTATGGCTTATTATCAAATATGTGATAAATATGAAGTATTTTGTATTTCTCCCGGAGAAATATCCCGATCCCATCTTCCCTCCGTTCTTTTGAACGTGAAAGAAGAATCTTTCTTCTTTCGTATCGATCCTTTGTCTATTCACTCATGGGCGATAATTATTGTTTTTCCCTATTAGATTTTAGTTTTCAACTAACACAGTTTTGCAGATTGGTTCGGTAGATCCCACGTTATTCGAGTTGTAACGAACGGGCCATAACCATTAAAATGGTTCGGTGTAAATGGAATAGATCGAGATCTATCTCGATATTTATTGTATGTTTTATCTTGATACTAAGATCTTGTCCATCTGAACAACTCTGGGCAGGGTATTTGATCGGAGAGTCATTGTTTAAAATGATCAAGGTTGTGGCTGTGTCGACAAGTTCGACCCTATTCGCTTATCATATATTCAGATTCGATGAATCTAGACCATTTGAACTTGTATCCTTCCTTCTCGTATTAGAAGGTATAGGGTTTTCCAATCTGGAAAATTTTGTTATCTTACATGCACGGTTAGGATACAATCAAGTTCTTTGTTATATTATTATGCAGGTTATGGGACAAAGATACAAATTTAAAGGCTCATCTACCGACGGAGATAGTGAACATTTGATGAATCAAATATAAATTTGATTGTTGTCTTTCAGTTAATTCGTTTGAAAGTTTAGATCAAGCGAACAGAATTGGTAGGCGTCAATCGATCCGTGGAACGTATCAAATCTTTCACATATAAGTTCGTTATGAGATGAGCCCACTCATCTCACAATGATATAAAATCATTTCGGACAGATCTATTGCCGAGTAGAGATCTATTTGTAACGGGGCAGAAAGCAGCTTCTTTTGGGTCGCTGTCCACATAATTTCTGGACAAGGGGTAATAGTTTCTTTCTTTCGTCCCAACCCAACAGACTTCTTTATTCTATTGTTTGTTCCAGAACGCATTCCATGAAATATGTGTATTCTATAAAATAGTGGGTAGATTAAAGCAAACGTTGGTCCAGATGTAGATCTAATATGCATAGCCGGTAGATTGCATTTTTGTGATATGTTACCAGAACGGAACTAGAGGCAAGGAAGAGTGTTTGTCCCAATATGAAAATCTTGGGTCTCAAAAACCATGTGATGATCTTAGGTGAAGAAAGAGAACGAACCAAAGGTTCGCCTTTAGCTAGGATGGATCAACTCCAGAGAATTTCTCTGCCCAGGTATTCGGAATATCCGTCGTACTTGCCACTTCTATGGTTCAAAAATAGGCTCGATTTACCGCACATAACTTATTGTAGAGAATCCTAGTTGATCAAGATCTTCGCCCCGATATTTAGCAAAGGGATAGATACATCCGGGATTTTCGATTGAACGGAAATTTTGTTCAACCCCAACGGAATGCGTTGCGTTTGGATGGAGCTAAAAGTCACATGTCCGATCGATACTTTGACTGCTCTATGGATTGCTTGGAACATATGATATTCGAGAGAACTCTCGAATTTTTCGAAGAACTAGCGATAAAAAAAAATAAAAATAGTTTATAGGTTTGATCATCTGGTATCGGATCAATCTCGATCGATCCAAAATACTAATATGCCTGCTCTGGTCCAACGTTCCCATCCATCGATCTCGATAAGGACATGAGATTGATATGATCTGAAAGACTTTTCAAGGCCAAGTCATAGGGACGGACTATGAGGGGATATATATAAATAGTATCACTTAGTGGAATGTATAGGGCTATACGGGCTCGAACCGTAGACCTTCTCGGTAGAACAGATCAAAGTTCTTATTATCAAAATAATTTGAACTGTTCCAAGAACCCAACATGCATTTTCTCGCATTGGGCTCTTTCATTAACTGATGGAAAGATCGGTTAGTCTGCCATTCTCCTCTTTCCGGTAAGATACTAATATGGCTCCGTGTGCTCCAAATTCTTACCCTTCGGAAGCAATCCCAAAGTTATTCAAAAGGTTTTTTTGACGTAGGTCTGCCTTGCTCGGGCATAGATTGACTCAAATAGAGTCTCTTCTATCGCTCCAAAAGTAAAATATGACACTTCATACACCTAAAAGTTCATAGAGCGAAAAGAATCTATTTTGAGGTCCCCGTATTATACTCATTATGCCTGGCATTGAACAGAGCTGGGATTGACCATATCAATTAGATCCGTAATTCGAATCAGATCGAACTTAATCTTTGTCATGCTATTGTTCCCCAGAGAAACAAATTGATAGAGTAAGACTATTTCACATAGAATCTATTTCGTGGATCGGACGAATCGATAAACTCTCCCGAAAACCATTGGCGCACGTGTAAACGAGGTGCTCTACCTTGCTGAGCTATAGCCCTTCCTTGCCAGTCTTGGTGATACACTACTATACTAACCAGATGGATCACTTTATGTCAAGGTAGATATTTCATGATCCAATACTATGATCCAATACGTTCCAATAAGTTCGATCTGTGCCAGGGACACATACATTGTCTATACATTTAATTCGATTTCGATTTAGAATCGTTTATAAATCCAACTCTACCTATGAGAATAAATGACCCACTTAACTCAGTGGTTAGAGTATCGCTTTCATACGGCGAGAGTCATTGGTTCAAATCCAATAGTAGGTAAACTTATTAGATGCCATCGAGTTTTCAATGGTATCTAATAAGTTTTACTCCACGTGTTTGGATCGAGGCGGAACATTGAATCCATTTTTCAGATCATTATAGAAAATGTTAATTAGAGACGGGGGGGCTAGCATTGATAGCCTCTAATCGGGTTCTAGCCCTTTTCAGAGCTAAATCAGCCTCAATTGCTTGTCTTTTGCCTTCGGCTCGAGCTAAGTCAGCTTTAGCTATTCGAAAATTTTCCTGGGCTTCTTGGGGATCGATGTCAACATCTCTCTCTGCATTATTTACCAATATAGTTATTCTATCACTGTCTATCTTGGCGAAACCGCCCATCATAGCCATAGTGGACCACTGCCCATTGAGACGTATTTTCATAACTCCTATATCTACAGCTGCCACAAGTGAAGCATGATTGGGTAATACGCCAATTTGACCACTATTAGTAGATAGAATTATTTCTTTAACTTCTGAATCCCAAATGACTCGATTAGGAGACAGTACACGAAGATTTAGGGTCATTTTCAGAATTAACTTTCCATGTTGGAGTTTATAGCCTTCGCGGTAGCTTCATCAATATTACCCACCAAATAAAAAGACTGTTCGATAAGACCATCTAATTCTCCAGAAAGGATCATTTGAAAACCTCTAATTGTTTCCATGAGACCCACATATTTGCCCGGGGAACCTGTGAATACCTCTGCTACGAAAAAGGGTTGTGATAGGAAACGTTCAATTTTTCTTGCTCTTGCCACGATTAAACGATCTTCCTCCGATAATTCATCCAGTCCAGGAATAGCTATAATGTCTTGAAGTTCCTTATAACGTTGTAAAGTTTGCTTAACCCCTTGTGCAGTTTCGTAATGTTCTTCGCCTACGATCCAAGGTTGGAGCATAGTCGATGTTGAATCTAAAGGATCCACTGCTGGATAGATACCCTTCGCAGCTAATCCTCTCGATAGTACGGTAGTAGCATCTGAATGTGCAAATGTCGTAGCAGGAGCAGGGTCGGTCAAGTCGTCAGCAGGTACATAAACTGCTTGAATCGAGGTTATGGATCCCTTTTTTGTGGAAGTAATTCTCTCTTGCAAAGAACCCATTTCCGTGCTAAGAGTTGGCTGATAACCCACGGCGGAAGGCATTCTGCCTAATAGGGCGGATACCTCTGATCCCGCTTGGACAAAACGGAAGATGTTATCAATAAATAATAGTACGTCTTGCTCATTGACATCTCGGAAATATTCGGCCATGGTTAGAGCAGTTAAACCGACTCTCATGCGAGCTCCCGGTGGTTCATTCATCTGACCATAGACCAGAGCCACTTTTGATTCTGATATTTTTTGTTCATCAATTACTCCCGATTCTTTCATTTCCATGTAAAGATCATTCCCTTCACGGGTACGTTCTCCTACTCCTCCAAATACAGATACCCCTCCATGAGCCTTAGCAATGTTGTTGATCAACTCCATAATGAGTACTGTTTTACCCACTCCAGCTCCTCCAAATAAACCAATTTTTCCCCCACGGCGGTAAGGAGCCAAAAGATCTACTACTTTAATGCCTGTTTCGAAGATGGATAATTTTGTATCCAACTCTGTAAAGGCGGGAGCAGGTCTATGAATAGGAGATGTTATGCGAGCATCTACAGGACCCAAATTATCGACAGGTTCTCCAAGAACATTGAAAATTCGTCCGAGAGTAGCTCCACCAACTGGAACACTTAGAGGAGCTCCCGTGTCAATCACTCTCATTCCTCTCGTCAAACCATCTGTAGCACTCATAGCTACAGCTCTAACCTTATGATTTCCTAATAATTGTTGTACCTCACAAGTAACCTGAATTTCTTGACCGGCTGTACCTTGACCCTTAACTATCAATGAATTGTAAATATTAGGCATATTACCTGGAGGAAAAGAGACATCCAGTACTGGGCCAATGATTTGAGCAATACGTCCCACATTTTTTTCTACACGTGCGGAAACCCCAAGAACAAGAGGATTTTTTCTCATACAAAAATGGAAATAATTTCCATGAAGAATATATAAATATGATTTTGCCAATATCATCAATAAAAAAAAATGTTCCATATTGGGTCGATCAGACCAGTAAATAATAAATGGAAGTTACCACCTTGGTAAAATCCAACTTTATTGAAAAGTTTAAATTCATCCATATTTGGAATATGAAGTAGGTAGATGGATATGAATAAGGATCATGAGAAAGTCTTCGATTTATCTATAACTAGAACCAATTTATCCATAACTAAAACCGAAAATACTTCAAAATGATGTCCAGATCATCTGTGAAATATGAAACTTGATATTCATGACCTTTCTCTCATTGATCATTATCTCTTCTCTTCATACGCACATCTGTATATGTATTTTCGGACAATTCGCACCATTATGGTCAAAGGTCCATTCGGTTCCTTTGATTTCATTCATGAACTAGTTTAACCACTGAAAGGTTCTCGGGTCAATCCATGGAGGAAGAACTTCAAGAGCAAAGATTGGGTTGCGTCATACATAAAGAACATTATACAATGAGAGTGTATCTAGCACCCCAATAACGGACGACTTTTTGTAGGATATTTCTGTAAAATTTGATTGTTTACGTTCGGTCCATGTCGAGCAGACCTCGTCCTTGCGAGAAATAATTATTAATAAAGGAGGGACTTATGTCACCAAAAACAGAGACTAAAGCTAGTGTCGGATTCAAAGCTGGTGTTAAAGATTACAGATTAACTTATTATACTCCTGAATATCAGACCAAAGATACAGATATCTTGGCAGCATTCCGAGTAACTCCTCAACCCGGGGTGCCACCTGAAGAAGCGGGAGCAGCAGTAGCTGCTGAATCTTCCACCGGTACATGGACCACTGTTTGGACCGATGGACTTACTAGTCTCGATCGTTACAAGGGGCGATGCTATGACATCGAGCCCGTTCCTGGAGAGGAGACTCAATTTATTGCCTATGTAGCTTACCCCTTAGACCTTTTCGAAGAAGGTTCTGTTACTAACTTGTTCACTTCCATTGTAGGTAATGTATTTGGATTCAAGGCCCTACGGGCTCTACGTTTGGAAGATTTGCGGATTCCCCCTTCTTATTCCAAAACTTTTCAGGGTCCACCTCATGGTATCCAAGTTGAAAGAGATAAATTGAACAAATATGGTCGTCCTTTATTGGGATGTACTATCAAACCAAAATTGGGTCTATCAGCCAAAAACTATGGTAGAGCAGTTTACGAATGTCTCCGTGGTGGACTCGATTTTACTAAGGATGATGAGAACGTAAATTCCCAACCATTCATGCGCTGGAGAGATCGTTTTGTCTTTTGTGCGGAAGCAATTAATAAGGCTCAGGCTGAGACGGGTGAAATTAAGGGACATTATTTGAATGCTACTGCAGGTACATGTGAAGAAATGATGAAAAGGGTAGTATTTGCAAGAGAATTGGGAGTTCCTATCGTTATGCATGACTACCTGACGGGAGGTTTTACCGCAAATACTTCTTTGGCTCATTATTGCCGAGACAACGGCCTACTTCTTCACATTCACCGCGCGATGCATGCAGTTATTGACAGACAAAGAAATCATGGTATGCATTTCCGGGTACTGGCTAAAGCATTGCGTATGTCCGGTGGAGATCATATTCACGCCGGTACTGTAGTAGGTAAACTTGAAGGGGAACGAGACGTAACTTTAGGGTTTGTTGATCTACTGCGTGATGATTTTATCGAAAAAGATCGAAGTCGTGGTATTTACTTCACTCAAGATTGGGTATCTATGCCAGGTGTCCTGCCCGTAGCTTCAGGAGGTATTCACGTTTGGCATATGCCTGCTCTGACCGAGATCTTTGGGGATGATTCCGTACTACAGTTTGGTGGGGGAACTTTGGGACATCCTTGGGGAAATGCACCTGGTGCAGTAGCTAATCGGGTTGCTCTAGAAGCTTGTGTACAAGCTCGTAATGAAGGACGTGATCTTGCTCGTGAAGGTAATGAAGTGATCCGTGAAGCTTCTAAATGGAGTCCTGAACTAGCTGCTGCTTGTGAAATATGGAAGGAGATCAAATTTGAATTTGATGTGATTGATCGCTTGTAATCCAGTGACTTTCGTTCTACCAATCGGACTCGGCCCAATCTTTTACTACTACCCCAAATATTAGTCCAAATCGTGAGCGGAGATATGGGATTTCAGATATCAATATATGGAATTTCCATATATTAATATCTATATATCAATATCTATGTAGATATTGATATATAGATATTTCCAAGGTTAAATATCTCAAACAGAGTTATTTATGAAAATTTTTTTGGGTCAAGCATTCGATAACGAATCCTATTCATCCTTTACAATGATCTTATAGATCATTCGATAGGGTTGGTAGCTCAGTGGATCAGAGCTCATGGTTCCGGACCGTGAAGTCAAGGGTTCAAATCCCTTCTAGCCCAAAAGATGTTGTATTTTAAATGAAAATTCCTTTCCATCGCGGTATAGGAGAGAATCTTTCTTTATAATAGAATAAAGTATTCTATCATAATCCCGGATCGATACTTCAGATTCCTAATCAATAATGAATGGAAATGATTTATCAATGATTCATTCCACTATTGATTAATAATTTTCATCATTGTATTTATACTTATACGACTTCTCTTCATACAAAATAAGATAGGAAAAGTAACAATTTTCACTTTTATATGGAAGGAAAACTCTATGTCTATAAAGGAGTGGTTCGAAGACAAGCGTAAAATAACTGCATTACTAAAAAATTCGGTCGAAAGGGATAGTAAGGATGCCAATGAGACGGAGAAAAACAAGAATAAAAGTATTGATTACGCTAAAATTAAGAAGTTATGGGCTCAATGCGATAATTGCGAGAACTTGCTATATCTAAGATTCTTGAGAGAGAATCAAAGTGTTTGTAAAGAATGTGGATATTATCTGCAAATGAATAGTTCAGATAGAATAGAACTTCCAATTGATCGTGACACTTGGCGTCCTATGGATGAAGACATGTACACTCTAGATGTTCTTCAATTTTATTCTGAGAATGAACCTTCTCATTCTGATAATCTTAATTCTGAGGATGAATCTTATAAGGATCATATCACTTTCTATCAAATAGAGACAGGTTTAACTGATGCTATTCAAACAGGCATAGGTCAATTAAATGGTCTTACTATCGCACTCGGAGTTATGGATTTTCAGTTCATGGGAGGTAGTATGGGCTCTGTAGTAGGTGAGAAAATAACCCGTCTGATCGAGCGCGCTACCGCGGAATCTCTTCCATTAATTATGGTGTGTGCTTCCGGAGGAGCACGTATGCAAGAAGGAAGTTTTAGTTTAATGCAAATGGCTAAAATAGCTTCTGCATTATATATTCATCAGAAGGAGAAAAAGTTGTTATATATATCGATTCTGACGTCACCGACAACTGGTGGAGTGACTGCTAGTTTTGGCATGTTGGGAGATATTATTATTGCCGAACCTAAAGCGTACATTGCATTTGCAGGTAAAAGAGTAATCGAACAGACATTAGGTCAGAAAGTGATTGAAGATTTTCAGGTGACTGAGCATTTATTTGGTCATGGTTTATTTGATCTGATCGTTCCACGTAATCTCTTAAAAGGTGTTCTGAGTGAACTATTTTGGTTTTACGTTTTACGGTCTTCCTTGTAAATAAATAAAAAGAAAAAAATGAACGTTGAGTTTCCTTATCAGGAAAAAGGATCAAATCGAGTTCCTTGTAACGGAAGTGACAGTGATACAGTTTCTTATCGCGGCGAAGGAGAGAATTGCTTTTCACCCCCTTCTTATTAACAATTTATGATCCTCGAGCCTATACTAACAATCCATATAGCCAATTCTCCGCTTTCAGAAATCAGAGAAATTTTGGTCAGGATTCATGTTCTTCCACTATTTTACTTATATAGTAAGTGTTCTAATGGATCTCTATGTTGTAATATAGAACTCATTGTTGAACTCATCGAGATCTTATTAAAAAAAAATTGCCCCAACTGGAAATGCTTTTTTAGTATTTTCGGGAGAGACGGGGAAAGGAACAACGAACACTTGCATACATGTATTCTATGAAGAAGGACGAATGGGACCGCTTATTTGGTCCCATCACTTATTTGACCTTATAATTATTCTTTGTAATATGGATAAACATTTCATTGATTAAGTAAGGTACTCGTTCTATGATAATTCCTAACCTACTCCCTAACCTACTCTCTAACCTACTCTCTAACCTACTCCCTATCCTACCCTCTATTTTGGTGCCTTTAGTCGGCTTATTACTTCCGGCAATTACAATGGTTCTTTCTCATCTGTATATTCAGAATGACGAGATTTTATGAATCTGATCAAATCAGATTTAATAAATGGGTTTAGATCTTTCAATTGCAGAACAGATAGGATATCTATATCTATTTTAGATGATATAAGATAGAACTCTTATAGACACAAAATAGGTATAAATATCCAAATTATATATGAATATGGATATTTATTCATATTCATATTCATATACATATACAGATAGGATCTACACATATGTCAATAAATAGGTATGGGTCAATATGTTATTGTGGTCGGTTTTCTTTTTTCATACGGTATAGATATCTATTCCAGGAGATATTTATACTCCACTGATCCAATGTTGTTTCTAAAATTGAGAAATTAGGGAAGGACCCATTTGAAATGGATGGTAAGAATGGACAAGAAGACAAACTTGGCTGACTTAACTGAAAATTTATCTATCTATATAGATAGTTCATAAGAGTTTGGGAACCAAAGGATAAAAAAGTTGGCTATTCCCTCAACTTCAATAGGATGGAATTGAATACAATTTTTTATGAATCGTCGATCCAAATGGCTCTGGATAGAACCTATAACAGGGTCTCGAAAAAGAAGTAATTTCTTTTGGGCTTGTATCCTCTTTCTGGGTTCACTAGGATTTTTCCTAGTCGGGATCTCGAGTTATTTTGGTGAGAACCTGATACCCCTATTGTCATCTCAGCAAATACTCTTTGTTCCACAAGGAATTGTAATGTGTTTTTATGGTATTGCAGGTCTGTTCATTAGCTCTTATCTGTGGTGCACAATTTTGTTCAATGTGGGTAGTGGCTATAATAAGTTCGATAAAAAAAAAGGAATTGTATGTCTTTTTCGTTGGGGATTTCCCGGAATAAATCGTCGTATTTTCCCACGATTTCTTATGAAGGATATTCAGATGATCAAAATGGAAATTCAAGAAGGTATTTCCCCTCGTCGTGTTCTTTATATGGAAATAAAGGGCCGACAAGACATTCCTTTAACTCGTACTGGTGATAATGTGAACCTAAGGGAGATCGAACAGAAAGCCGCTGAATCAGCCCGTTTCTTGCGTGTATCCATTGAAGGGTTTTGAAATCGGGGGTGTCTTTATCCTCGACATATATTCAAATGTTTTTACATTTGAATGTATGTCGAGGATAAAGGAACATGAATAAATATCCAATCAGGAAATTTCAATAAATATTCCATTTTCATACAATGAAATTTCAATAAATATTTCATTGTATGAAAATGGAACGATATAGGATCTTTGCGAACAATATACTATTTTTATGAAATAGTATAGAAAGAGGTAATATAGAAAAAGCAATAAGTTAAAATAGAACTGGTACCAGTAGATGAATATGATGTCTCAGAAACAACAATTACTAGATAGAGTGGTCCGGTTTCCCTAAAACTAAAACGCTTTTTTCCTCTCATCACGATCCAATTATGACTTTTTGTCGTTCTCTCATTTTTCAAGAGCGTTTGTCATCTTTGGAGATAACTGGGGAAATATTCGTAAAGGATCTAGTGATCAGGATTCAAAAGATCTTGGCAATGAATAAGACTTATGTTACTTCAAGTTATTCTTCTAAAAAAGAAGAAGATGAAAAAATGAATAGATAATTGGTCCATATATAAATGATTTGGAATGATCTCCTTATGCTCCGTCTCACCCATTTTGAACAAACCTTTTACTTTTTTCCCGAGTATATTTGATCGGGATCAAACAATTACGCAATAGATCAATCTATGGATCCCATACCTCATTCTATCACTCGTACTTTGTCTAGATTTCGGACAGAACTGACAAGTGAATCAGGTTCGTTAGCGATTCACGAATTGGAAGTGTCCGAATATAAAGCATCAGCTTCCCTACGATATCTCGCATGTTTAGTAGTACTGCCTTGGGTAATTCCTATTTCATTACGGAAAGGTTTGGAGCCTTGGGTTACAAATTGGTGGAATACGGTTAAATCTCAGAAAATTTTTGATTATCTCCAGGAACAAAATGCTCTGGGAAGATTTGAGAAAATAGAAGAACTATTCTTGTTAGAAAGAATGGTGGAAGATTCTTTGGGAACACATTCACAATCTCTTCGTATAGAGATTCACAAAGAAACGATCCAATTGGTCGAAATGTACAATGAAGATTGTATCCAGATAATATCACATTTATTAACAAATCTAATAGGTTTTGCTTTTATAAGTGCTTATATCATTCTGGGTAAGAATAAACTCGCTATTATCAATTCTTGGATCCAAGAATTCTTCTATAGTCTGAGCGATACAATGAAAGCTTTTCTAATTCTTTTAGCAACCGATCTATGTATTGGGTTTCATTCACCCCATGGTTGGGAACTGATGATCGATTCGATCTCCGAAAGTTATGGATTTGCCCATAATGAACGAATCATATCTGGTCTTGTTTCAACTTTTCCAGTCATCTTAGATACGATTCTTAAATATTGGATCTTCCGTCGTTTCAATCGTATATCTCCTTCACTTGTAGTAATTTATCATTCGATGAATGAATAAAGAATAGGTAGGTTGTTTTCTCCGACCGAAACAATTGAAACAGAATAATAAAGTGTTTTCCGTGTTCAGGAATTAGCTATTCCTCCCCTTCATTCTTCTCCTGGTGCGAGACTTCCGATTTCTTATTTTTAGGTTTGGTTGAATCAATATAGTAGCAGAATTTTTGACAGGTAACTATGATAGCTACCTACTCTCACCCCAAAAATGATTTGGAACCAATAATTGAACCATGCAAAATAGAAATACTTATGAATGGGCGAAAAAGATGACTCGGTTAATTTCCGTCCTGGTCATGATACATATCATAACTCGGACATCCATTTCGAATGCATATCCCATTTTTGCACAGCAGGGTTATGAAAATCCCCGAGAAGCCACTGGACGTATTGTATGTGCCAATTGTCACTTGGCAAAAAAACCTGTGGATATTGAGGTTCCACAATCCGTGCTTCCCAATACCGTATTTGAAGCAGTTGTTAAGATCCCCTATGATATGCAGATGAAACAAGTTCTTGCTAATGGCAAGAAAGGGGCTTTAAATGTAGGAGCTGTTCTAATTTTACCCGAGGGCTTTGAATTAGCCCCTCCGGATCGTATTTCCCCTGAGATTAGACAAAAGACGGGTAATCTTTATTTTCAGAACTATCGTCCCAATAAAAAAAACATTATTGTAATAGGTCCTGTTCCCGGTCAAAAATATAGTGAACTTGTGTTCCCCATCCTTTCACCAGATCCTTCTACTGATAAAGAAGCTCACTTCCTGAAATATCCCATATATGTGGGTGGTAATAGAGGAAGAGGACAAATTTATCCCGACGGGAGTAAGAGCAACAATACGGTCTATAGTGCTTCAGCAACAGGAAGAGTGAGCAAAATTTTACGTAAAGAAAAGGGTGGATATGAGATAACTATCGATAATACATCAGACGGTGGGCAAGTGGTTGACATTGTACCTCCAGGACCGGAGCTTCTTATTTCAGAAGGCGAATTGATCAAGGTCGATCAGCCATTAACGAATAACCCTAATTTGGGTGGATTTGGTCAAGGAGATGCAGAGATAGTACTTCAAGATCCATTACGTGTTAAAGGTCTTTTATTATTCTTAGCATCTGTCATTCTGGCACAGATATTTTTGGTCCTTAAGAAGAAACAATTTGAGAAAGTTCAATTGGCCGAGATGAATCTTTAGGTCCATAGATTTTTGAACATGAAGTTTACTTATTGATTCAAAAATTAATACCCCTTCGGAGCCTTTTATCCTTCTTCTCCCTTATATATTCTTGATAAAATGTTCATTTAGATCTAAATTGGAATAAAATTGAAATAGGGAGTGACTCCATAAGCACTGGAACAGATCAACTTGTTGAACGATCCCCGATATGCTATATCGTGTACTATATACATGCCATTCCCTCCTTTCCTTGTCCAAACGATCCGGAAAATAGAGATAGATCGTAGGGAGGAGAGATGAGGAGAATAACTAAGCAATCTTGGAGAAGATTCCTATTTTCTCTGATCCCATTCTCCTATTTCATTATTCGAAGAAATAATTGGGTTTCCGATCTTGTCCTATTCGTCAATTCCTTCGTAATTTGAAGATTATTTTGTACGTTATACTGAAAATTCCTAAAGAAGGAAGAGCAGACAAGTAAGGGGCAATATCACTCATAAAAAAAAACCTATAAAACTTTTGATAGGGTTTGTTCCTAATGAGAGAAAATGAATAAAAGGTGTTTTTCCTCCTCTTTTATTTTGTAAGCCAAAAAAATAGAAGAAAATATTCTATATGCACATTTAGATTCTCATAGTTCGGGTTTTTACAAAAACTTCGCATAATCTCAGATAAATGAGCAAATATTTAGTACTTAATATTATCCGTTTTTCTGTTGTTCCTTCGACAGATATTTAAATTTGATCGATCCAAATTTTTTCCGATCATATAGCGGAAGAATAGATTGGCTCATCACTTGACTGAAAGGCATTGAATGAAGTAAATGACAGAGTCATTTTATTTGTACGAATCTTCTCTTCTAATTCAGATTAATATAGAAAGAATCTCAAAAAGAGATTTCGATAAGGCCTTACCCTTCAAAGAAGGGTAAGGCCTTATCGATTTTTCACTTTCGCATGTATACTATTTCCCACAGACAGTAAGTGCATTTCCCCTACTATAGGGATGACCCTAATCCGGAATATGAACCATAGAAAAAGACACCCAGTAGACCAATCACGATAATACCAGTTACAGTACCTATCAACCAAAGAGGGATCCTTCCAGTGGTATCGGCCATTTCTCTTACTCCCTTTCACATTTTCTTAAGTGGTCATACTCGAGACATAAACAGTCATAGCATAGATAATTATGCGTATTGGATCTCTTCGAATGGAGTGAGAATATTATCATTGTTCCTAATTGAAAAAATAATTGGAGAATGGAACAGCAAGTACAAAAATTAGTAGCAACCCCCAGTAGAGACTGGTACGATTCAATTCAACATTTTGGTCGTTCGGGTTCGGTCGTGTCATATCTACATACTTCCTCTTCCTTTAGTATAGAGTTTATCGTTGGATGAACTGCATTGCCGATATTGATCCCAAGAAAAAAACTGTAGGGATAGCTAGCCCGTGAACGGCCAACCATCTAACTGTAAAAATTGGATAAGTTCTATCTATAGTCATTAGTGCCTCCTAAAAAGATCTAGTAAATTCATCGAGTTGCTCTAACGGATCGAAACGGCCAGTTACTAATGGAACCTCTTGTCGACTTTCTGTGAAATACTCATTTGGCCGGGGGCTCCCGAACACATCATAAGCCAAACCCGTGCTTACAAATAACCAACCTGCAATGAATAGAGAAGGTATGGTAATGCTATGGATAACCCAGTATCTAATACTAGTAATAATGTCAGCAAAGGAGCGTTCTCCCGTATTCCCAGACATGCTCAGCTCCATATATTATTGTAAAGTCAGTCAAGGGGGAATTGATCCCATGAAAGATAGAGATCAGGAAATGGAAAACTACTGATATCTTCTCCAATCCTTGTTCGATTGTCAATGTTATACCAAGGGTATCTTTAAAGTCTACTGGACCAGTATAGCTAGCTTTCTTCTGACACAGCAATACAATTTTGATGAGTATCGAGAAGGAACGGGATAGAATGATTCTGTTCCTGCCAGCAGTTATTCTATCTCTGTTTGGTCGACTAAATCCCAACAGAAAGAAGAGAATATTGCATGTTCCGAGGTCCGTCCGGGCGTAAGGAACCCCAACTCCCTCAATCGATGTTGTAACAATAGCATAGTGGAAATTTTCGATTGGAATTAGCTTCTGCATACGGGTGACTTTAGAACCGAAAAAGAGGATGAGTGCCGCTTGCAAAGGATATCAATCACTATCAATAAAACTCATCCAGAATATTATTCTTTTATATTCTTCCTTTTTCATTCCGACATGACATTATGCCCGTGTAGATGAACCCAGTAATTCAAATTGCACGGGGATCATTGGTGCTACGCAGATGTATGTTGCTTTTCCAATAGTATCCGGCACAGATGGAGTTATGCCACAGACTTATTATATAGTACCTTGTATTAACGAGTAGGTGTTACTTATTAGATAAAACCAAGTGGATAGTGCAATAGAACATAGTCAATTTTAGGTATGTGAAATTACAAGTTACTCTTTTCAATAGGTGGAATTTCTGTAATATCGGGCTCTACTCGCTCTAATAATTAATATTGAAAAAACCTAATCCGTCTAGAGGGTCGAATGATTGGATCAATAAGATCGAGAAATGAAAGGACAAACTGGATATTCATATTCTTTCTTACACCTAAACGTGAAATTCACAAAACTTTGGCTATGTCTGTGGAGAGTTTTCTTCCGGTCCAGTCTCTGGACCGATAGCTACTGGTAAAAAGATAATGCCAGGTGATCCAATCGTACTGATTGAGAATTCATTCACCCTGTAAGAAGATTACATTCGACAATTTGTGAAGGGGTTTGCCGGTGCTATTCATTAGTTGCTCGATGAATGATTTCTAGGATAATGAAGAGATTTCTACTATAGATCTCCTCTCATCCATGTTCATTCATACATATCCTATAGTAGATATAGGAGAATTGGTACGAATTGGGACAATTGATCTTTTGTATTCTGATCTCAAGGTTACGAAAAGCAAAATTTAGGTAATTGTCTCATGAAGATATGTATAAACCATATTTCATTCAGTCCTTCCACGCCTACTATAACTATAATTAGTTATTTCGGTTTCTTATTGGCTTCTATCATTTTCACCCTAGTCCTATTCATTAGTTCGAGCAAGATACAACTTATTCAAAATGAGGGAAGGGGAAACCCTCTCAGTTCACTATTTCAATTTCAATAATTTTGTTTATTCCCTCTATATAAATTTCTGATCATTGAGATTCATAGCAAATTAAGGGTACTATCCAGTATAGCTATTATCCCTACTTATTCCGTTGAATAGAAATGATTGAGGCTTTGCCATCCGGAATTGTGTTAGGTCTAATTCCTATAACTTTGGCCGGATTATTCGTAACTGCATATTCACAATACCGACGTGGTGATCAATTGGATATTTGATCCTGGAATATCCTCCAATTTCATTGGCCTCCTACTTTTCCTGGGAGGTCAGATTCCATTGCTCGTTCCAGTTGGAATGAATTATCGATAATTTTGAGGGTTGGATTTGATAGGAACAGAATCACGCTCTGTAGGATTTGAACCTACGGCATCAGGTTTTGGAGACCTACGTTCTACCGAACTGAACTAAGAGCGCTTTCTTTAATATTCGGAGATGAAGGAAAAATACCTTTTGTTGATACTCTTAGAGCAAAACACTTTCGCATCTGATACGATTCAATTATTTGATGTTCCCGTCGAATCGATATCAAATGATCTTTCATTCCTTTCTTTCCATAGAAAAGAAGGGAAAGGTAGGGATGACAGGATTTGAACCTGCGACATTTTGTACCCAAAACAAACACGCTACCAAGCTGCGCTACATCCCTTCTAATCATTAGACAATGTTATTTTAATTTTATTTTATAGAATTCGAAATATGTTTCCCACATTTTTCCACCTTCATTTCTCTTCGGTCTCGTGAGTGAAAAGACTTTATACATGTAAGGTCTATTATCTAGAATATCACTATTAATTATGGTGATGAAACATCTTTTTCCTTTTCTATAAATAGGACCACAGCCCGGATCACATTATATATATATTCATCAGTTCCGAGTTTTCTCTAGGATTCATAACTATACTATTGATACGGTTGAATCACTTACACATTATGATCAATAAGGAGAATTTACAATGCAAGATCTAAAGACCTATCTTTCCACAGCGCCTGTGTTAGCTATTTTATGCGTCAGTTTTTTAGCCGCCCTATTGATAGAAATCAATCGTTTTTTTCCAGATGCTCTTATTCTTTCCTTTTTTTAATTTTTTTCCTCCCCTTAAAGCCAAGGGAAAAAAGATTGTGCTAGATTGACTTCTCCTACCTCTTGGAGAAATTAGTGCATTCAGCCCCAAAAAGGATCTAAGTTTAGGACTGGAAGGGGGTAGAATTCAAGTAGAAATATCGATCTAAAGATTCTTTCCACATTCAATTTTGTAAGTAAAACTGAAAACTCACTCCTGATCAATCATTTTTTTACTTTCAAATGTTTCACCGTAGGATCTCCGGCTATCAACTTCTATCCCTTTTTCCCTTTTTATTTTTGAGGTCGAAAAGCAAAACCAATATTCAGAGTAAGTTTATGGCCAAGAGCGGAGATATAAGAGTAACAATTACTTTGGAGTGCACTAGTTGTACCCAAGATAGTGTTTATAAAAGATTCCCGGGGATTTCTAGATATACGACTCGGAAAAATCGACGCAATACACCTATTCGATTGGAATCAAATAAATTTTGTCCCTATTGTTACAAGCATACCATTCATGGAGAGATAAAAAAAAGAGATTAAACGTACTACCCATGGATAGGAATAAATCACAGATATAAAAAGAAATGGTATTTCAACAAGATCTTTAATGGAACAATATTTTAAAAATATTTGGAATAAATATTATTCAAAAGGTTCATGAAACAAACTATGGATAAACCCAAGCAATCTTTTCGTAGACATTTGAAACCAATTCGCAGACGTTTGAAACCAATTCGTAGATATTTGAAACCAATTCGTAGACATTTGTCACCTATTAGGTCGGGAGATCGGATCGATTATAAAAATATGAGCCTAATTAGTCGATTTATTAGTGAGCAAGGAAAAATATTATCCGGCCGAGTGAATAGATTAACTTCAAAACAACAACGTCTAATGACTAACGCTATTAAACGAGCTCGTATTCTATCTTTGTTACCTTTTCTTTATAATGAAAACTAATTTGATCCATGGGAAATAAGCCTACTCCTTAATCAAATCGGAGCTGGAATATATGTTCGATAAAGATGCAGATCTTGAGTCTATTGTTGAAAAAGTCAACAGGATTTCATTTTTGGAAAAGAATTGGATTGAATTCTTTTCGTTCATTTCCAATCCAATATGAAAAAACTTTTCAATATTTCGACCTTCCCGGAGGGAATTCTCCGGGAGAATCTGTTCTATCCATTCCATCTTTACCTATTTATTTCATCTATACCTAACCTATTTCATCATACGATAAGTTGTTAAAGATGGTGGAAAAGCAATTACTATCTAATACAGCTATTTGTGCAAGTGTTTTACGATTTGGAAGCAACTGCCTCTTGTACAAATATTGGATGAATCTATTATAAGAAACCCCATTGGCACGAGCTGCTGCATTGATCCGAGTAATCCACAAACGACGAAGATCTCTCTTACGTTTACCTCTATCTCGGTGGGCGGAAACTAAGGCTCTAGCTTTCCGTTGGTTAGCAGTTCGAAAAAGTTTCGAATGGGCCCCTCGAGAGCCTGATACAAATGCAAGAATTTTTTTCCGACGTTTTCGAGCTATATATCCACGTTTCACTCTGGTCATTGAAGTTTACTCTCATGAATCGCTAATATTTTTCTCGGTTAGTCATTTGTTTTGTTTGGTCCATTGAGAATAACACTGATTCTTCTTATTTAGAAAATAAAAGTTCCAATGGCTTTTGCTACTGCAACCTTCCCAACCATAATTCCCTTTGGATAGGCATCTTCCTGGTAGGCAAGGACTGGGACCTTGTACTGAGAATGAGAAAAAATCATGGGTTTCATCGTTTCTATGGTTCTTTCTCCAACGGTAAGGTCCTCTCTATACGCCGGAGCCTTTTATTCATTTCCGAAATATGAGATGAGTATGTTATCGGTAACTTGTACGGTTTACCATCTCCAGCTCTACTCTTGAATCATTAAGTAATAAATACTCTCATTACAAGATCTATTAATACAGTAACGACATGTAATTCTGGGGTTGGCCAGGTAGCTGACCCTGTTGTTCCGTTCTCGCGGCAATATGAGCATAAACTTTATGCTTCTTCAATTTGCATGATTTCCCCGCTCAATGGATTGATGACCATTCGCTACCAATGAGGAATTGCTTTTCATCCCACATCAAGGTGATTGGATTTGCACCAATGGAAACCATAAATTTCATCCCCGGTAAGGTTAGATGATGGATCTTTACTTGATTACAGCGGGAAAATTCTTCTGTTATTCCGTTGTAAGAATTTCCCAGTCTGTTTAAGTTTCTGATCCAAACGAGTCGCACATACACCCTAGCACATACTCCTCTACGCTGAGGACATCCTCGAAGAGCAGGAGATTTTTTTCTATTCTCTATTGGCTGTCTTGCATTTCTAATAAGTTGTTGAATAGTGGGCATTCTAGCTGTATTGTATGCGGAATCAACTGGTTCGGATTGATCCTAACCATACCATATCAGGTGATTATGAAATGAATCACTTTCCCCCCCCCTTTTTTTTTTGAAAAGGAACAAAGAGATCACAGTTTACAGTTCATTATAAAAATAAATTAAAAAGAGGATCTTCCGCTATGAGATCAACCTTCCGCTACGACATCAACAATGCCATAAGCTTGGGCTTCTGTTGCTGACATAAAAACATCTCTGTTCAGGTCCCGTTGAATTACCTCTCCGGGTTGGTCCGTTCTTTCTATATAACATCTGGTTATGTAATCGCGAAGCATCGTTACGTGTTTCGATTCGTTATGAAAATCTGCAGCCGATCCGTCATAATAGGAACTAGCAGGTTGGTGGATCATAACCCTAGCGTGAGGTAATGCTATACGTTTAGGCATTTCTCCCCCGATTAGGATGAAAGATCCCATTGAAGCAGCTACCCCCATGCATATTGTATGTACATCTGGTACTATTGCTTGCATCATATCGAAAAGACCTACCCCTGGTATTACTGATCCACCGGGACAGTTGATAAATGAGAAAATATCTTTATTTGAATCTTCTGCACTCAAATATACCATGAGACCCATGAGTTGATTTGCAATCTCGTGATTGATATCCTGAGCCAAAAAAAGTAATCTCTCTCGATAAAGTCGGTTGTATAAGTCGACCCAAGTTGCATCTTCATCTCCAGGGGCTCGGAAAGGCACTTTTGGAACACCAACGGGCATTTGTTTTAATGGAAAGAAGTGAAGCACTATACTCTAATATGGGAACGTAAAGTATATGAAGTTGTGTAACATATGAACTCTGGATGGATGGTATAGGGGAGGTTTTGAACCTATCTGGAAATAGAGCTTTAGATGGATCAAAGATCCATGTAAAAGATCCTTCCATTATTCGAGTTGATAATGTAACGAATCACACTTTTACCGCTAAACTATACCCGCCACGATCCGATTGTAACATACGGATCGATCTTTTGTCCAACCAACCCATTTATATTTTTTTGAGTCTTTTCCGGATAACTTCGATCAGAGAACGATAAGCCCCATTCACTATTAAAATGATTAAAATTATCAAGCATGAAACATTTTGTATAATTTGAGTCCATAAAGTCTTTTTTATCGGAACTGGGCCGATGGATCACAAATAGAGATTCCGTAAATTGCTTTAGAGTTGTTTTAGTTGCAATAATTAATTTCTGAAGGGACTCCATTTTATCGATAGGCAAGTTTATTGAAAAAAAAAACTTGAGGAAACCAAGAATTCTGGTAATATTATTGACAACTTCCCGATCACAATCATATTATAAAGAATAGATTGGTGGCCCCTATCGTCTAGTGGATCAGGACATCTCTCTTTCAAGGAGGCAACGGGGATTCAACTTCCCCTGGGGGTACCATGATCCATTCGTTAGGTATCCTAAATAATTTTCAATTACTGTCTTGTTCCTGGGTCGATGCCCGAGTGGTTAATGAGGACGGACTGTAAATCCGTTGGCAATATGCCTACGCTGGTTCAAATCCAGCTCGACCCAACCAATATAATCAATACCAATCTATCGGTATGGTTATATTCATGCTAATCATGAATGAAAAGATAATTGGTTATTGAACCCCGACATCGATATCTATTCATATCGTAGATGCCCAATTCCGTATGAATCGATACATTTCAAAAATGAAAGAGAAGGATAAGATATTTAATCGACCTAGCACTCGCATAATCTATATGACCTATCTAGCACCTATCATGAAATAAATATTATCTAATAGTAGGTGAACTGTACTGTATTGGGATTGTAGCTCAATTGGTTAGAGTACCGCCCTGTCAAGACGGAAGTTGCGGGTTCGAGTCCCGTCAGTCCCGATCCAATAGTAAGTGAACTGTGAATGATCATGTCAGGATCTGGACGGACTAGTCCTTATCATTCCAGGGTCATGGGTGGGCCTCTGGATAAATTCGATATGGGATACTTCTTTCTATATCATCACCGAAGCGGGATAGATTCACAATTCCATCTAAATCGTGGAGATCCAAGCAAAATATCTCTCATGTCTGACGAACGTCTTCTGGAGGAGCATAAGGTTCTTATTCGTACGAATCCTATTCTTTCGAAATTATACCAGACATGTGTTGATCGGAACGTTTTCTGATGCACGTAAGTTTTTACTACTAGTCTTATCAAAAGTGATCGTATTAGGTTATACTATTTCCATCGAAGAATTCATTCAATCCATTAGTTAGATTCCGTTACTCGAACCAATTCTATCAATGACATACATCTATTTCATGGATCTTGAAAGAAAGATTCATTCATCTCTATGAGATCAAAATGAGATCAAAATGAGATCAAATCTCGAGCTATTTTTGAACAAAGTTAAAATAAGGAGATCATGGAAGTAAATACCCTTGCATTTATTGCTGTTCTACTGTTCCTTGCAGTTCCTACTGCTTTTCTACTTATCCCTTACGTCAAAACGGCCAGTGCAAGCAGTGGAAGCAATTGATTTTGATGAAAATCAATTGATTGCTGATCACTAGATAGATCTTTATGATCCAGATCATAAGTATAAAATAGGTTATGAGATCTTTTATATTACAACAATATAGGGTGGATCTATTGTATTACAACAATACAGGGTAGGGATTGCTTTTAATTTTTTTTGAAAAGAAAAAAAAGTAGTACGGAGGAAAAGAATATCTAACCTTTTCTTTTGTACTACTTCTTCTTTTACACCCATATATGGATAAATATATCTTAATGGTACTTATCCATATATGGTAAATGTAGGATGAAGGACCTCGTACCATAAAATAGCGGAGCTGATCACATCACCTTCTTCCTGCTCCTGGAAAAATAGACCCAATGCAGACAGACTTAATTCTGAACGTACTTGCGGATTCTTTAGGATCAAAGTTGAACATCTTTTTTTCGGTACGAACATCTATATCTAGCACATGTTAGATATAGTACTTGAAATGGTATATGAAAAAGCAAAGGAATCTATGACTTATGTCCCATATTTTTCCGAGAACGGAATTCATATCAGATCCGATCAATTCAATTCGGAACCATCCGATAAAACAGGGACTCTTTCTATTCCTACTAAGAAAGAGAAGAGAGATCGTTCTTCAGTGGAAGAAATGAGATTATCGACTCATTCTAGAAAAGAACTAATGAATTCAAACCTGTTGAAGAAAATAAGATTTTTCATAGGAAAATGATAATGATAAGGGATTACGTACATCCCTTACGGGGATAAAGAGGAAATAATTCCATGTAGAGTGTTTCAATTTGGAACGAAGATTCGATATTACTGGATCCTTATGGAACAGAATATATTACCATGCATGATATGGAAGGAACGCAATAATTGATTCTTAAGCATTACCATTATAGCCCACTTCTCCCCCATACTACGAGTGAAAGGGAAAATGTAAAAACTACCATTAAAGCAGCCCAAGTTATACCGACTATATCCATACGGATCATGTTCTCTAAAAAATAATGATTTCATCATCGAGATGATAAGGGAACTATTAACCATAGTGCAAAGTTGAAGTTGAAATGAATGGTCCACCTTTGCATTCTGAACGTTACTGACGTTCGAGCTGATATGAGAGATCAATAAATCCATTTGTTCATTGACCAACAAGTTACTATAACTAACTCGAGGGTCGTACATTCACGACGGAATCGGGATCAAATGTACGTAACTCACTATCTATATTGGTAATATGTACCAATATGTCTCCAGAGGTTCTGTAATGGAAATACAGACTTTTCCTTCCATTTACTTACCTCAACAAGGCGACACCCGGATTCGAACTGGGGATGGAGGATTTGCAGTCCTCTGCCTTACCGCTTGGCTATGTCGCCGAGATATGGGAATCCCATGGACAGATCGAATCTTTTGTCCTTTCAATTCATTCGTCCGTCCTTTAAGTATAGTATGAGATGTATGCTAAAGTCAACCATAAAGGAAATGGATCTAATTTGTTCTCCGTCTTTCTTTCGATCTGACTATTTTCATTAGGAAATTTTCTAAGTGAGATTAACATTTAAGAATGGTTTGATTCATTCGTTCATAGCTCCATTTCACGTGGTTGGAAGAAAGTATCAAAGTACCTCTTCCTTATCCTTTTTTTTTTTTTTAATTGGAAGTATATCTGGATACGGGTAGAATTTCATGGGATATAGTGAAGACTGAATATACATCCGAATCTTTTTTGTCGGATTGATCCATATAGATCAATCGGGAATAATTTAATAGATTTTTCTACAGATGGGAAACTTCCAATGCGATTAGATGAAAATGAGGGAGCGTTTACAATCCCTGAATTTGGTAAGATACAATTTGAAGGATTTTGTCGTTTTATCGATCAGGGCTTGATGGAAGAACTTCATAATTTTCCAAAAATTGAGGATATAGATAAAGAAATTGAATTCAGGCTTTTTGGTAATGAATATGAATTAGCAGAACCTTTCATCAAAGAGAGAGATGCTGTATATCAGTCCCTTACATATTACTCTGAATTATATGTACCAGCAAGATCGATTCGGAGGAATAGTAGGAAGATACAGAAACAAACTGTATTTCTCGGAAATATTCCTTTAATGAATTCCCATGGAACATTTGTAGTAAATGGGATTTACAGAGTCGTAGTTAATCAAATATTAATAAGTCCTGGTATTTATTACCGTTCGGAATTAGACCATAATAGAATTAATTATATATATACTGGCACTCTGATTTCAGATTGGGGAAGAAGATCGAAATTAGAGATCGATGTGGGAGAAAGGATATGGGCTCGTGTAAGCAGAAAACAAAAAATATCTATTCCAGTTCTATTATCAGCTATGGGTTTAAATCTCGAAGAGATTCTGGACAATACTCGCTATCCCGAAAGATTTTTATTTTTATTGAAGAAGAAGGAGAGGTGGGAGCGGGAGGAATATCTATGGTCGAGGGAAAAAGCCATTCTGGAGTTTTATAAAAAACTCTACTGTATAAGTGGCGATTTGGTATTTTCCGAGTCTCTATGTAAAGAATTGCAAGAAAAATTTTTCCGAAAAAGATGTGAATTGGGAAAGATTGGTCGACGAAATCTGAACCAAAAACTGAACCTTGATATACCCGAGAACGAGATTTTTTCATTACCACAAGATGTATTGGCTGCTGTGGATTACCTTATCGGGGTGAAATTTGGAATGGGTACACTCGATGATATAGATCACCTCAGAAATCGACGGATTCGTTCTGTAGCAGATTTATTACAGAATCAATTTAGATTAGCTCTAGGTCGTTTAGAAGATGCAGTTAAAAGAACTATACACAGAGCAACCAAGCGCAGATCAACTCCTCAGAACTTGGTCACTTCAACTCTATTAAAAAACACTTTTCAAGATTTTTTTGGTTCACACCCCTTATCCCAATTTTTGGATCAAACTAATCCATTGACGGAAATAGCTCATGGGCGAAAATTGAGCCATTTAGGTCCTGGGGGCTTAACAGGGCGAACTGCTAGTTTTCGGACACGGGATATTCATCCCAGTTATTATGGGCGTATTTGTCCAATCGATACGTCCGAAGGAATGAATGCTGGACTTGTTGCATCATTATCTATTCATGCAAAGATTGGTGATTGTGGTTCTTTACAAAGTCCATTCTATAAGATCTCCGAGAGATCGAGAGAAGAACATATGGTTTATCTACTACCGGGAGAAGATGAGGATGAATACTATCGGATAGCTACGGGAAATTCTTTGGCGTTAAATCAAGGAATTCAAGAGGAACAAATTACTCCAGCTCGATACCGACAAGAATTTATAGTTATTGCATGGGAACAAATCCATTTCAGAAGTATTTTTCCTTTCCAATATTTTTCCGTTGGAGTTTCCCTTATTCCTTTTCTCGAACATAATGATGCGAATCGCGCTCTAATGGGTTCTAATATGCAGCGTCAAGCAGTTCCACTTTTTCGACCCGAGAAGTGCATTGCCGGAACTGGGTTGGAAGGTCAAGCAGCTCTAGATTCAGGAAGTGTAGCTATAGCTACACAAGAGGGAAGGATCGAGTATATCGATGCTGTAAATATAACTTCATCGGTTAATGGAGACACTGTACGAACAGAATCGGTTATATATCAACGTTCTAATACCAATACTTGTACGCATCAAAAACCTCAAATTCATCAAGGGGAATGTGTAAAGAAGGGACAAATTCTGGCGGATGGTGCGACTACGGTAGGCGGAGAACTATCTTTGGGAAAAAACGTTTTAGTAGCTTATATGCCATGGGAAGGATACAATTTCGAAGACGCAATACTCATTAGTGAACGTCTGGTATATGAAGATATTTATACCTCTTTCCATATCGTAAGATACAGGATTGAAATCTGTATGACGAGCCAGGGTCCTGAAAGAATCACTAGAGAAATACCTCATTTAGATGCTCATTCACTTCGTCATTTGGACGAAAATGGTCTTGTAATGCTAGGATCTTGGATAGAAACAGGTGATGTTTTGGTAGGTAAATTAACGCCTCAAACAATAGAAGAATCATTATGTACCCCAGAAGGAAGATTATTACAAACCATATTTGGTATTGAGGTATCCACTGCGAGAGAAAATTGTCTCAGAGCACCTATAGGTGGAAGGGGTCGAGTTATCGACGTGAGATGGATCAATAGAGTAGATGATTCCGGTGATAATGCGGAAACAGTACACGTATATATATCACAAAAACGTAAGATACAAGTGGGTGATAAAGTAGCTGGAAGGCATGGTAATAAAGGTATTATTTCAATAGTTTTGCCCAGACAAGATATGCCCTATTTGCAAAATGGAATACCAGTTGATATGGTATTGAATCCATTAGGGGTACCTTCACGAATGAATGTAGGACAGATCTTTGAATGTTTGCCCGGTTTAGCAGGAAACCCGATGAACAAACATTATAGAATAACACCTTTTGACGAAAAATACGAGCGAGAAGCTTCGAGAAAACTAGTGTTTCCTGAACTTTACAAAGCTAGTGAGCAAACAGCTAATCCATGGGTATTCGAACCAGATCATCCTGGAAAACATAGATTAATTGATGGAAGAACAGGAGATGTTTTTGAACAACCTGTTACAATAGGAAAAGCTTATATGTCGAAATTGAGTCATCAAGTTGATGAGAAAATACATGCACGTTCGAGTGGACCTTATGCACGGGTTACACAACAACCTCTTAGAGGAAAATCCAAACGAGGGGGGCAACGAATAGGAGAAATGGAAGTTTGGGCTCTAGAAGGTTTTGGTGTTGCTTATATTTTACAAGAGATGCTTACTCTCAAATCTGACCATATTAGAACTCGTAATGAAGTACTTGGTGCCATTATCACTGGAGGGCCAATACCTAAACCTGACACTGCTCCAGAATCTTTCCGATTGCTCATTCGAGAATTACGATCTTTAGCTCTAGAATTGAATCATGCTATTATATCTGAGAAAAACTTTCAGATAGATAGAGAGGAAGTTTGATCACAATAAATTGAGATCTTTTATGATTGACCAGAATAAACATCAACAACTTCGAATTGGATTAGCTTCTCCCGAACAGATTTGTGCTTGGTCCGAAAAAATTTTACCTAATGGTGAGATAGTTGGACAGGTGACTAAACCTCATACTCTACATTATGAAACTAATAAACCAGAAAGAGATGGATCGTTTTGTGAAAGAATCTTTGGACCTATCAAAAGTAGAGTTTGTTCTTGTGGAAATTCTCCAGGGATTGGAAATGAGAAGATAGATGCAAAATTTTGCACACAATGTGGAGTTGAATTCGTTGATTCTCGAATTCGAAGATATCAAATGGGATACATTAAACTGGCATGTCCGGTGGTTCACGTATGGTATTTGAAACGCCTTCCCAGTTATATTGCGAATCTATTAGCTAAAACTCGGAAAGAATTAGAAGGTCCAGTATACTGCGATGTGTGACTTGATCACAAGTTCCGATCATACAGATCCGTAATCAGGAACTGTCATCCTATTAAATCTCATTGGGATGCCTTTAGCTCTGACATGACCCTCCAGAGGAGTAGCATGAAGCTCAGAATTATAAGCATCTTTTTCAAGATGCTGAGAAAGAGGAATTAGTCCAGGGTTTAGATATTATGTATCAAATTGCTAATTGAACTTCGTGAAAACACTTCTTTCAGATAATGGAATTTGAAATTCATTCTCTTTTATTTGGGTTAGCCCTGAATAGAGGTATTCCGGACCGAAGATATGGCTATAGGAGTCTATTCATCGCACATATGCTTCGATCAATAGTATTGTAACCATCGAAGTAAAGCAAAGCAAGCAGGAACCTAAAGGATCAAATGGAACGAGATAAAGACAAGTAAATCCCTAATTGAAGGTCTTTCAAGAAGAAAAGGATTGTTCGAAAGGGAGGAGACTGCTCAATAATTCCATATCTATGTTGTAGAATCATAACATAAAGGAATACTCAATTTCACTTGGAACTTGAGCAGAGAGTAGCGATCTCTCTTCAGAGCGAAAAAGAGTTTTTACATCTTTTTTTTTAGTTACTTGAGCCGGATGAGAGGAAACTTTCACGTCCGATCCTGAAGGGGGGGAAATCTTAGAATAACCTATCCAAATCTTTTTCTTGCTAGGCCCATAGCTAACAAACCAACTTTATTGAGATCACGGGGTACATTCGATTATGAGATTCAATCCTGGAGAGAGATTATTCCTCATTACCTCTCTGCTCGTCCTTATTACCTCTTTCCTCGGGGTTCTGGAACATTTAAAGAGAGAGAAATAGCTACTGGGGGAGATGCTATCGGGAAACAACTAATGGGTCTGGATCTGCAAATGATTATAGATCGTTCACATATGGAATGGAAGAACTTGGTGGAATTGAAATGGAATAGATTGGAAGAGAACCAAGAATCTACTGTGGATAGATGGGAGGATGAAAAAATTAGAAGAAGAAAAGATTTTCTGGTTGGACGCATGAAATTGGCTAAACATTTTCTCCGAACAAATATAGAACCAAAATGGATGGTCTTATGCCTATTACCAGTTCTTCCTCCCGAACCGAGGCCAATCGTTCAATTAGGTGAAGGTGGACTTATTACCTCGTCAGATCTAAATGAACTTTATCGAAGAGTTATCAATCGGAATAATACTCTTACAAATTTATTAGCAAGAAGTGGATCTGAGTCATTTGTTATTTATCAAACAAAATTGATCCAGGAAGCCGTAGATGCACTTCTCGATAATGGTATCTGCGGACAACCAATGAGAGACAGTCATAATAGGCCTTATAAATCGTTCTCAGATGTGATCGAAGGCAAAGAGGGAAGATTTCGTGAAAATTTACTAGGCAAACGAGTTGATTATTCAGGTCGTTCCGTTATTGTGGTGGGTCCCTTTCTATCATTGTACCAATGTGGATTACCCTCAGAAATAGCAATAGAGCTTTTTCAAGCATTTTTAATTCGTAGTCTCATCGGACGACATATTGCTCCCAACCTAAGAACTGCTAAAAGTATGATTCGAGATAAGGGACCCATTGTATGGGAAGTACTTCAAGAGGTTATGCAAGGACATCCCATATTGTTGAATCGAGCACCTACCTTACACAAATTGGGAATACAAGCGTTTCAACCTATTTTAGTAGAAGGACGTGCCATTCGTTTACATCCATCGGTTTGTGGGGGATTTAATGCAGACTTCGACGGAGATCAGATGGCTGTCCATGTACCTTTATCTCTGGAAGCTAGAGCAGAAGCTCGTTTACTCATGTTTTCTGAGACAAATCTTTTGTCTCCAGCTATCGGGGATCCTATTTCTATACCGACTCAGGATATGCTTCTTGGACTTTATATATCAACGGTCCAAAATAGTCAAGGTATTTATGGGAATAGGTACCATCCGTATCACTCGGAAAATAAAAGCTTTTCTTGTAAGAAACCTTCCTTTTATAGTTATGATGATGTGCTCAGAGCTTACCGACAGAAACGAATTGACTTATACAGCCCCTTATGGCTCCGGTGGGGGGAAGTGGATTTACGTATCATTACCTCAGTAAACCAAGAAGCCCCTATCGAAGTTCAATACGAATCTTTGGGTACTTTCCACGAAATCCATGAACATTATCGAATAAGAAAAGGTAGAATGGGAGAAATCCTTAATATATACATTCGAACAACTGTTGGTCGTACTCGTTTCAATCGAGAAATGGAAGAAGCCATACAAGGGTTTGCCTGTTCTGAACACCCAAATAAATCACTACCAGCTCTCAGGATCTAATGTTATTGATCTTATGATTTTTTCATTAGTGCAGATATAGAGATCGAGGAAGCCTTCGAATAACCGGCTTGAACCCATTGCTTAATCCTGCTCATGAAAATATGGAGATTTTTCCTTATGAAGGAACGAACTAGATTGCCCTTTGATAATTTGCCCTTTTATAATAAAGTGATGGATAAAACTGCCATTAAAAAGCTTATTAGCAGATTAATAGATCACTTCGGAATGACATATACATCACATATCTTGGATCAACTCAAGACTTCGGGTTTTCAACAAGCTACTGATACAGCTATTTCATTAGGAATTGATGATCTTTTAACAGCGCCTTCCAAAGGATGGCTCGTCCAAGATGCGGAGCAACAAGGTTCTGTTTCGGAGAAACAGAATCATTATGGGAATGTACACGCAGTGGAAAAATTACGTCAATCGATTGAGATATGGTATGCTACCAGTGAATATTTGAGAAAAGAAATGAATCCGAATTTTAGCATGACTGATCCCTTAAATCCAGTACATGTGATGTCCTTCTCAGGAGCTAGGGGAAGTACATCTCAGGTTCACCAATTAGTAGGTATGAGAGGATTAATGTCAGATCCTCAAGGACAAATCATCGATCTATCCATTCGACGGAATTTACGCGAAGGGCTCTCTTTAACGGAATATATTATTTCCTGTTATGGGGCTCGTAAAGGAGTTGTGGATACTGCTGTACGAACAGCAGATGCTGGATACCTCACACGTAGACTCGTTGAAGTAGTTCAACACATTGTAGTACGTAGAACAGATTGTGGCACTATCCAAGGTATTTTCGTAAGTCCCATTCGAGGTCGAGAGAGGGACAGAAATGAAATTGTTGTACGAACACAAATACTGATTGGCCGTGTGCTAGCAGACGATGTATATATAAATAGGAGATGCATTGCCACGCGCAATCAGGATATTGGAGTTGGACTTGCCAATCAATTAATAAACCTTCGAACACAACCAATATATATACGAACCCCCTTTACTTGCAAGAGTATATCTCGGATTTGTCAATTATGTTATGGTCGGAGTACTACTCACAGTCACTTGATTGAATTAGGAGAAGCAGTAGGTATTATTGCGGGCCAATCCATTGGAGAACCAGGAACTCAACTAACACTAAGGACTTTTCATACCGGGGGGGTATTTACTGGTGATATTGCAGAACATATACGAGCCCCTTTCAATGGAAAGATTGAATTCAATGAAAATTTGGTTTATCCCACACGTACACGTAATGGACATCCTGCTTATCTATGTCATAATAACTTATCCATTACTATTGATGGTCAGGATCAAGTACAGAACTTAACCATTCCGCCACAAAGTTTGCTTTTGGTTCAGAATGATCAATATGTGGAATCGGAACAGCTTATTGCCGAGGTTCGTGCTAGAACATCTTCCTTCAAGGAAAAAGTTCGCAAAAATATATATTCTGACTTAGAAGGAGAAATGCACTGGAGTACCAATGTGTGTCATGCACCTGAATATGTACAGGGTAATGTTCATCCTATACTCAGGACGGGTTATCTATGGATATTATCGGGAGGTATATACGGATCCCGTGTAGTACCCTTTCCATTTCATAAGTATCAGGATCAAGTATATGTTCAACCTTTTGTTGCCAAACATCAATCACTTTCCGATTCTTACGTGGATCAAGTGGAACATAGATCAGGTGACTCAAATTGCTATGAGAAGGAAGAACAAATCTTCAGTTATTCAGAAACTGAAACTGATCGGACCATATCCAACAAGCATCGAGACTCTATTTATGTCTTTTACCCTAATAATTACAATATTAAGGGGAAAAAGCAAATGAATCGATTCATCGTCTCATTGCAGTGTGATAAAGAATGGGAAAAAAGAATAATACCTTGTCCTGATGCGATTCTTAGAATACCCAAAAGTGGTATTCTACAGAGAAATTCCATTTTTGGATATTCTAACGTAGAACATGGAATACCTGATGGGTCGAATATGACAACACCGTTTTCCCTAGATTTATCGAGGGAAGGGGACAACTTGCAGATTCAAATTAGCTATTCTATTTCGTATGAAGACGGTGAACGAATCCAAGTAATGAGTGATATAAGTATTCCATTGGTTCGAACTTGTATAGGATTTGATTGGGAACAAATAGATTCTATAGAATCTGAGGCTTATGTTTCTCTTATTTCAGTAAGAACAAATAAGATCGTTAACAATATGGTTCAAATTAGCTTGATGAAATACCCCCCTTTTTTCATGGGGAGAAGGGACAATAAAACAAGTCCAAATTTGATGTTCCATAACAATTTGGACCACACTAATCTTTTATCTTCCAATGGGGCGAGTCAATTAATTAGTAAGCATCAAGGAACTATTTGTTCATTATCTAATGGGGAAGAAGACAGTGGATCTTTTATGGTTCTATCACCAGCCGACTATTTTCGAATCGTTCTATTCAATGATTCTAAATGTTATGATACGGGAAATCAATCAAATAGAAAGGATCCTATGAGAAAAATCATTGAATTTTCAGGTCTCTTGGGTAATTTACATAGTATAACCAACCGTTTTCCATCCTCCCATTTTCTAACTTATAAAAAAGTATTATCAAAGAAACATTCCATTTTCCACAATTCTTTCAATACTTTCCAAGTACCTAAATATTATTTCATGGACGAAAATATGATAATTTATCATTTCGATCCGTGCAGGAACATCATTTCCAATCTATTGGGTCCAAATTGGTGCTCTTCCTCATCCGAATCCGAATTCTGCGAAAAAACATTTCCAGTAGTTAGTCTTGGACAATTGATTCCTGAAAGTGTATGGATATCCGAGGATGAACCACTCCCCGAATCTGGTCAAATTATAGCAGTTGATGAGGAATCTTTAGTCATTAGATCAGCTAAACCTTATTTGGCTACTCGAAAAGCGACTGTCCATAGTCATTATGGAGAAATTCTTGACAAAGGAGATACATTGATAACATTGATATATGAAAGGTTCAAATCCAGTGATATAATTCAAGGTCTTCCTAAAGTTGAACAATTGTCAGAAGCCCGTTTGAATAATTCAATATCGATGAATCTGAAAGAAAGTTTTGAAAATTGGACCGGAGATATGACAAGATTTCTTGGAAGTCTTTGGGGGTTATTCATAAGCGCTAGGATAACTATGGAACAAAGTCAGATTCATTTGGTCAATCAGATTCAAAAAGTTTACCGATCCCAAGGGGTACGAATTGGTGATAAGCATATAGAGGTTATTGTACGCCAAATGACATCGAAAGTCTTAATTTCAGAAGATGGAACGGCTAATGTTTTTTCACCGGGGGAACTCATTGTATTATCACGAGCACAGAGAATGGATCGTGCTCTGGAAGAGGCAATCTACTATCAAACCATGTTATTAGGAATAACAAGGGCATCTCTGAATACTCAAAGTTTTATATCCGAAGCGAGTTTCCAAGAAACTGCTCGGGTCTTAGCTAAAGCTGCTCTACAAGGTCGCATCGATTGGTTGAAAGGCTTGAAGGAAAATGTTATTCTCGGGGGGATGATACCTGCCGGTACTGGGCAACATATTCACCGTTCAGGGAAACGAAACGGAATAGATCCAAGAATAGGGAATAGGAATCTATTTAGCAACAAAGTGAAGGACATTTTATTTCATCATGACAAAGTAGATTTTTTTTCCTTTCAAGACAATTCTCACAAATATCACAATATATTAAAACAGCAATTAAAATAGTCTTGAGAAATAGTCTTGAGAAATAGTCTTGAGAAATAGATTTCTTGTTATGTTCATGAATATCTCTTCTATAATAGGAAGAATATCAAATATTCTATGAGTGAGAACGTTTCTATCACGTACTAGACAGACAGGCAATCTTTGAGATGTAATTGATTCCGTTGGAATAATTAGATATTACGATACATTTTATTTCGCTATTTTGGGGAGGAAAGCGAACGAGAATGAGCAAAAGATATTGGAACATTGATTTGGAAGAGATGATGGAAGCAAGAGTTCATTTAGGGCATAAAACTAGGAAATGGAACCCTAAGATGGCACCTTACATTTTTACAGAGCGTAAAGATACTCATATTATAAATCTGGCTAAAACTGCTCGTTCTTTATCAGAAGCTTGTGATTTGCTGTTTGATATAGCAGGTAGGGGAAAACAATTCCTGATAGTCGGTACGAAATATCAAGCAACTGATTTAGTAGCATCAGCTGCTACAGAAGCTCGATGTCATTATGTAAATAGAAAATGGCTTGGTGGTATGTTAACTAATTGGTCTACTACAGAGACGAGACTTCAGAAGTTCAAGGATTTAAAAAAAGAACAAGATACGGGACGATTCAATCAACTTCCAAAAAAAGAAGCAGCTATGCTCAAGAGACAATTAGACCAATTGCAGAAATATCTAGGTGGGATTAGATATATGACAAGCTTACCCGATATTGCTATAATTACCAATCAACGAGAAGAATCCATTGCTCTTGGGGAATGTAGAACTTTGGGTATTCCGACAATTTGCTTGGTTGATACAGATTGTGATCCAGATCTCGTGGATATCCCAATTCCAGCCAATGATGATGGTATAGCTTCAATCCAATTGATCCTGAACAGATTAACGTCAGCAATTTGCGAAGGAAGGGCATTAAGGTCATTATAGCTATATGAAGGGCTAATAGAAAGTAATAAAAAAAATAAAAAAAAAAAGGGGGGGGGAGGACCTGAGGATTTACTGAGTTGGCTGCTATTCCATCCAAGATCTCGTAAGAGGGAATTTCATTTATTGATTTGGTTGGCTGCTCCAAATTGAAAAAATATTCTTAATGGAATACCCTTTTTATTATCTCGTGACATCAAAAATTCTGATGAGAGTGAAATAATTGAGGAATCTCTCATTTGACAAAAATAATTTATTTTCTTCTTTAAGTTCATCTTTACAAGGGGGTAATATGGATATGGATATCGTACGATCTCCTATTAGCACACTGAATCATATCTATGAGATATCCGGTGTGGAGGTGGGTCAACATTTTTATTGGCAAATAGGGGGGTTTCAAGTTCATGGACAGGTACTTATAACTTCTTGGGTTGTAATTGCTGTCTTATTAGGTTCAGCTACCATAGCTGTTCGAGATCCACAAACCATTCCTACCGGTGGTCAAAATTTTGTTGAATATATTCTCGAATTTTTTCGGGACTTGACCAGAACTCAGATTGGGGAGGAAGAATATGGTCCCTGGGTTCCCTTTATTGGAACTATGTTTCTATTTATCTTTGTTTCTAACTGGTCAGGTGCTCTTCTTCCTTGGGGAATTCTAAAATTACCTCAGGGGGAGTTAGCCGCACCTACAAATGATATTAATACTACGGTTGCTCTAGCTTTACTTACGTCAGTAGCATATTTCTATGCAGGTCTTACAAAGAAGGGGTTAGGTTATTTTGGTAAATATATTCAACCAACCCCAATACTTTTACCAATTAACATCTTAGAAGATTTTACAAAACCTTTATCACTTAGTTTTCGACTTTTTGGAAATATATTAGCTGACGAATTGGTAGTTGCTGTTCTTGTTTCTCCGGTACCTTTAATAGTTCCTATACCTGTAATGTTCCTGGGATTATTTACGAGCGGTATTCAAGCTCTGATCTTTGCAACTCTAGCTGCAGCTTATATAGGTGAATCCATGGAGGGTCATCATTAAATCACTGTCCAATCAGACAGAATATTTTCTAAGTATCGTACCGACGCATGACTTGATATGTATGGTAGAAGCAAATCAGATTTCTTAGTAAAAAGAGCTTGGTAACAAGATTTAAGATCAGTTAACTACTTCTGTCCATTAGATCTCCAGATAGAGTGGATCCGATTGGTCCATTTGTATAGAAATATGATAATAGGATCGAACAGGTTCACTAATCGGAGTTGTTTGAGTAAAGAATGTACCGGCGTAGAACGATTAAATTTTTGTTCCCATTAAGGGGAGGATTTTTTCGAACGTGTTTACTTTGTATATAGTTCGTTTCATATATTAATCCATTTATATTGATTATAAGCCTTATAGATTATATGGATTAATATCACATCTATAGATGTGATATATAATGACTTATAGGCTCTTACGCAGTCTATTCTCTCTCCGTGATAAGAATTCATATGCCCAATAAAATGGAATCTTTATTTTGAATATTATGAAGAATAAATCTTTTTATGATGAAATATTTGCATAAGGGATACCCTATTCGTTGATATTATCACTTTGATATCATCAATAAATATTTTTGTTCTTAGTTGTTCGGAAGAAATCGTTCCATAATTTTACCATTGGTGAACACTCAATAGATGAAACTGTCGTATTATCAACTATTTCCCAACCTTAGTAAGAGGAGATTACCATGGATCCCTTAATTTCTGCTGCTTCCGTTATTGCTGCTGGATTATCTGTAGGGCTTGCTTCCATTGGACCTGGCGTTGGCCAGGGCACTGCTGCGGGCCAAGCTGTAGAAGGTATTGCGAGACAACCAGAAGCAGAAGGTAAAATACGAGGTACCTTACTGCTAAGTTTAGCTTTTATGGAAGCTTTAACTATTTATGGACTAGTTGTGGCCCTAGCGCTTCTATTTGCGAATCCCTTTGTTTAATCCTGAAAAAAAAGATCCCTACACCTCGTCATTACATTAGTATTTCTCCAATAATTTACTTGTTAAACTGCAGGAGAGGCTGATCTGAATAATTAGCAAATGAATTATTCTTCCTATAACTATACTTCGGTCGGAAAGATTCATGACGCGTGCGGCAGGGAAGGGAGTGGATAGGGCAAGCAAATTATTTTTATCCTTATAAAAGACCTGGGACTAAGTTAAGTATCCCAAATATTATTATCCAGAACTAGATAGGATCAAATAAGAAAATAACAAAATTCTGTAGAACATATCCTTATCTATGAGGGGAGAGCGTATGAAAAATGTAATTGATCCTTTCATTTCCTTGAGTTATTGGCCTTCCGCTGGGGGTTTCGGATCAAATACCAATATTTTAGAAACAAATATAATAAATTCAAGTGTGGTGCTTAGTGTACTGATCTATTTTGGAAAGGGAGTGTGTGCGAGTTGTATATTCGAATAATATGGCTGGGCCCAACCAGCTGCACTTTGGAGATAGAAAAGTGCATAATCTCAACGAATTACTTCCGAATGGGGAATAGCGAAGAACTATAGCATTTCGTAATTGATTGGGAAATGAACTCTTAGTTTATAACAACCAATGAGGGAGGACCACTAGAATGGTTAAAGCTGAACTGTTTGAAGTCTAAGCACAACTAACTGGGTATTCTTTCCACCGCTGTGTCAAGATGAGATGGATTCAAAGGCATAGTTGGAGATTGATCCGATATATAACATTCATATCAATGGAATAATTTGATCTATTTACTGAAAAATAGTCCCAATCTCCCATCCAATTTTAGTTCCAATGCTGAACTGACGACCTAAACAGAAGGGAATTTATTCGATAGAACAAAAAGGAGGAGGCACAAATTAATTGATTGAATGGAACGATTCAATTTTCATGAGGGAAGAAGAGGAGAGAAAAGGGGAAACAAAAACAACATAAAACTTTCTTGATAATTGCAAATCCCTTTTGCTGGAAGAGCCCTTCGGAGATCTCGGTCTTTTATAAATTGATTCTAATCTTCCGTAAACGGAACGGAAAGGGCAAGCTTGGTGTGAAGGGAACGTATACGTTCCTGGGGAATAAAAAAGAACTGAGCAGGAGAGCCGAATGAATCGAAAGATTCGTGTTCGGTTTGGGAAGAGATTATGAATTCGTGAAATTTGTGAATAGATAATCTACTTTCATTAAGTAATCTATTAGATAACCGTAAACAGAAAATATTGGAGACTATTCGGAATTCGGAAGAACTATGTAAAGGAGCTATCGATCAGCTCGAGAAAGCTCGGGCTTGCTTAAGGAACGTGGAAATGATAGCGGACGAAATCCAGGTAAATGGAAACTCCCAAATAGAACGAGAGAAAGAGGATCTCCTCAATACTGCTTCTGAGAATTTGGAACAATTAGAGGATCCCAAGAATGAGACGATTTACTCCGAACAGCAAAGAGCATTTGACCAGATCCGACAACAAGTTTCTCGCCAAGCTTTACGAAGAGCTATAGGAACTTTGAATAGTCGTTTGAATACTGAGTTACATTTACGTACGATCGATCACAATATTGGCCTGCTTAGAACCATGATGAACACAAATGATTAGTTGTTATAGGTCCTATTTCTCAATAGATAATTAAAAAGGTTAAGGACCTATTTCTGAACAGATAATGAATAAGTGCTAATGGGAAGTATTAGACTCGACGAAATTAGTAGTATTATACGGAAACAGATCGAACAATATAACAACGAAGTAAGAGTTGGTAATCTTGGCACCGTACTTCAAGTAGGAGATGGCATTGCTCGTATTCATGGTCTTGATGAAGTAATGGCAGGGGAATTAGTGGAATTTGGAGATGGTACAGTAGGCATTGCCCTAAATTTGGGATCGGATAATGTTGGAGCTGTATTAATGGGCGATGGCTTGATGATACAAGAAGGTAGTTCCGTGAGAGCAACAGGAAAAATTGCTCAGATACCAGTAAGTGATGCGTATTTGGGTCGTGTTGTAAATGCTCTAGCCCAACCCATTGATGGTAAGGGTAAAATTTCAGCTTCCGAATTTCGACTGATTGAATCTCCCGCTCCAGGTATTATATCAAGACGTTCCGTATATGAACCCCTTCAAACGGGGCTTATTGCTATTGATTCTATGATTCCTATAGGGCGTGGTCAGCGAGAATTAATTATTGGGGACAGACAGACCGGCAAGACAGCAGTAGCTACAGATACTATTCTTAATCAAAAGAGTCAAAATGTAATCTGTGTCTATGTAGCAATTGGTCAAAGAGCTTCTTCCGTGGCTCAGGTAGTTAATACATTCCGAGAACGTGGCGCAATGGCATATACCATTGTGGTAGCGGAAACTGCGGATTCTCCCGCTACATTACAATATCTCGCCCCTTATACAGGAGCAACTTTGGCTGAATACTTCATGTATAAAAAACAACACACATCAATCATTTATGATGATCTCTCCAAACAGGCACAAGCTTATCGACAAATGTCTCTTCTATTAAGAAGACCACCTGGCCGAGAAGCTTATCCGGGAGATGTTTTCTATTTGCATTCCCGTCTCTTGGAAAGAGCAGCTAAATTAAGTTCCCAGTTAGGTGAGGGGAGTGTTACTGCTCTACCAATAGTTGAGACTCAAGCTGGAGATGTTTCAGCTTATATTCCCACTAATGCAATTTCCATTACCGATGGACAAATATTTTCATCGGCCGATCTATTCAATGCCGGGATCCGACCTGCTATTAATGTGGGTATTTCCGTCTCTAGAGTAGGATCTGCGGCTCAGATAAAAGCTATGAAAAAGGTAGCTGGAAAGTTGAAATTAGAGTTAGCTCAATTTGCAGAGTTGGAAGCTTTTGCACAATTTGCTTCCGATCTTGATAAAGCTACTCAAGATCAATTGGCGAGGGGTCAACGATTACGTGAGTTGCTCAAACAATCTCAGTCGGCTCCTTTGACTGTAGAAGAACAAATAGCTACTATTTATACCGGAACAAACGGATACCTGGATATATTCGAAATAGCACAGGTGAGAAAATTTCTCCTTGGGTTACGTTTTTATTTGATAAAAAATAAACCTCAGTTCGGAGAAATTATACGTTCTACTGGTACATTTACAGAAGAAGCGAAAGCCCTTCTGGAAGAGGCTCTTAAGGAACATACTGAACTTTTTTTACTTCAAGAAAAAAAATGAATATTTGATCATTTGGTGGAATTATTCAGAACAGTAAAAAGAACTAAAGAATTTGTTCCATTCCAATCCAATACATTGCACAACAATTTATAACAATTGAAGAGTATTACGTCCAATAGGATTTGAACCTATACCGAAGGTTTAGAAGACCTCTGTCCTATCCATTAGACGATGGACGCTCTTTTTTTTCTCTTCCTTTTTTTTTTATTTGAATTCCCTTTGGCATACATTGTCCCGATCTACCTTTTTATTCACACTGAGGTTATAGGATAGGAAAAGAATGGAATCTATTTCACATTAATTGATTTCGAGTGAATCGTGAAATTATGTTATATACTTAATCACTTTATATCTACCTATTCTATATCTATCTAGATAGATATAGAATAGGTAGATATCTGTTAGCGGGTAGCGGGAATCGAACCCGCATCGTTAGCTTGGAAGGCTAGGGGTTATAGTCGACATTTATTATTCGATGTCTCTAATTCAGAACCGAACATGAGAATTTCATGTCATTCGGCTCCTTCATGGGAGATAGAGAGCGGTATGAGGGAAGAAGCGGAGTATTTATATCAAATCTTTTTGAAAGGAATTTTCAATTCCTTTCTTTCTCCTCTTTTTTTTCTAATAAAAAACCCTAATTTATTATCGTACCCATGGCATCTACGTCAGTTTATTCTCTTTTTTTAGTGAAGGGCCCAAAATCGTAGAATACTTACTCACTTTCTAGATGATCCTGATAGAAAGATAAATTTTAAAAGTTTAAAATAATAACAAATCTTTCTAGTTACTTCGTTCCCTATTTCTACTGATTCTGATCCCTAGGAGAACAAATTCCACCGAGCTCGAACGAAATGCCGATAACCCAAGTAAACCAAAGTCATAGTTCTATAGCTATTCGGCTTCAACCTGGGGTCCTTCCATCCATAAGTTGAAGGTTTAGTCACGATGAAAAAATATCTTCCCCATAGATCTGTAATTTATCTAACCTTTCAAACATTCTGTGCCGCTATCTTGGAACCAAAAATGTGTTTATCTTTCATCATTTCAGACCCAGATTACGAGAAGGTATGCTATTCCTGGGTATTCATAGGGAAGGTTTTGAACCTATCTGGAAATAGAGCTTTAGATGGATCAAAGATCCATGTAAAAGATCCTTCAACTATTCGAGTTGATAATGTAACGAATCACACTTTTACCACTAAACTATACCCGCCACGATCTGATTGTAACATATGGATCGATCTTTTGTCCAACCAATAGGAAGATGAGGAGTTATCAATCAACCTCTATTGAAAGTTTATATCAATCATTACCTCGTTTTCATCATTACAATGAGCCATCTCCGGAGATGGCTCATTGTAATTATAGATTACCTTTGCGAATTGCTGATAAAACAATAACTAAAGGGCCCGATACAACCATCAGAGTCAGAACAGTGAGCTGCGCAATAACTTCTAGATCCATTTGGTTTTCTTTCACCCTCCATCGACTGAATGTATGAATAAAATGTTGTCGGGATCAATCACTTTTCTTCTATTTTGTCTTCTTCGGACTCCTACCCATTGGTGTAGTTTCGATCAGGAACCTATGGCCTTGAGCAACTGATATCTTTACAATAATACATAAAATAGATAGAGAACCCTAAATAGATAGAGAACCCTTCAATATCTAGATAATAAAATTTGATATTGGAGAGAAATAAATGGACTAATCCATGTAACGCATTTAATCAAACTGATTGGGGAGGGAATGAAGATATGGAAGAGCTTAAAATTTTGATAGGTTGTTTTCTTGCTTTTACAGCAGGTATTCTTCTAGGTATAAAATTAAGTCAAGCACTGTATGACTGATTTTTTCTGCTTTTCTTGGCCTGGCCATCGGCCAGGCCAAGAAAAGCAGAAAAAATCAGTCATACAGAACTATTTTTAACGAAATGAACAATACGATTGACTGGATTGTTCTTTATCCAACTGAATAATGGCAATATTCATTATATTGCCGATACAATCTGTACATACTATGATATACACCTTTACTCCACCATTCATTTTGTTACACATGAACTCTTCCATCTTGGAGAGATGGCTGAGCGGACCAAAGCGGCGGATTGCTAATCCGTAGTACGGATCATCCGTACCGAGGGTTCGAATCCCTCTCTCTCCGTTCGTCCACTATTGATCCTGAAAACGAATAACCCCGAATCTTTCTACGGAACGGAACGGAAAAGACCCATTAACCTAGAGACTTTTTTCACTATTCTTTACGTCCGGGATTACGTCCTGGATCGTTCGATAGAAATCCAAAGATAAAAAGAGAAATGAAAAATACCACTACTGCGTAAACGAACAGCTTAAGAGTAAGCATTACGTAATCTCCGGAATCCTGATTATAAGTACAACAGAATAGATCATCAATCTTTGTACCATATATGGATACTTGAATACCAAACAATAGTATTATTGTTACAAATCACGAAATTATTTCTCCGAATCACGTGTGAAAATCAATTTGAAAGAAGGATATAATTTTTCTCTTTGTTTTCAAAATGGTCTTTTTTCCCTCTTATTTTTTTGGATCAACTAGATATTTATTTAATATTTATGAAAATAAGTCATTGGTGATCGTATCAATACGTGACCCAATAGCCCGATCCGAAGTGAGCGGTGGGATCGGAAGGAATTGATGAAGGTGAGTGGAAAAGTTTTTATCCGGGAGCAGATAAGGTATCTGAATCTGGTATCGTCGGGTGGAGCAAGGATAGAACTTCTGTCACAAAAAAATGGAAAGAGTTATACAAAAATTGGATCAATGACAGCGACCCAAAAACTTTAAAAAGAAAAAAGGGGATACTTTTTATCGAAAACTTACAGCAGCTTGCCAAACAAAGGCTAAGAGAAAAGAGAGAACAGGAATAATTGGCATTACATCGACAATTGGATCAGAAATTGCATAAGCCTCAGGTAATTTTCCAAAAAAGGGATTATTTGAATGAATAAAGGCATCATCTAGAAAAATATTGAACATAACTGGCATTTTTATTCTCCAATAAAAATTAGGGGGGGGGTAAAGCCAGAAAAGTCTTTGATTGATCGAATCGATCGAAGCTCTTCGGCAAGTTTGACCGGACTTGGGGTTGGAAGGGATGATTCTTTCATACATACAACATTTTACCCAATCTAATAGAAAATGATCAATGAATGGATATTCTTGTCACTTTTTCTGTTTCTCCTATTATGTCCAATTCCATCAATAACCTATTTTGTTGAAATATCCACAAAATTTTTTCCCCAATTGAGATCTGATCTAATGAATCTTGGATACTAATGGGTTGACAAAAAATTTGATATAAGTATTCATTAGCATATGAATAGGGAAATAGGATGGGAATGGGGCGTGGCCAAGCGGTAAGGCAGCAGGTTTTGATCCTGTTATTCGGAGGTTCGAATCCTTCCGTCCCAGACTTATTTCATTGGTTCCTGTTTTCCCTTCCTTCGCTATTCCCTTTTTTCTTTCGTAAAAGATCCAACTTTGTTTTCCTTTTTATCATAATTTAACCATACTTATCAGAAGGGAATGTGATTACAATAGGGAAGAGATAAAGGGATATATCTGTGGTGCAAGATGGGAATACGGATCAATTTGAGATAAGGTTCAATTTATGAAATTAGCCCATTGGATGTATGCTGGTCCTGCTCATATTGGAACTCTACGAGTAGCTAGTTCATTCAAAAATGTCCATGCCATTATGCATGCTCCTCTAGGAGATGATTATTTTAATGTAATGCGTTCTATGTTAGAACGGGAAAGAAATTTTACTCCTGCAACTGCTAGTATAGTAGATCGTCACGTACTAGCACGTGGATCTCGAAAAAGAGTTGTGGATCATATTATTCGAAAAGATAAGGAGGAAGGTCCCGATCTGATAATATTAACACCTACATGTACCTCTAGTATCTTGCAAGAGGATTTAAAAAACTTTGTGGATAGAGCATCCATAATCTCCGATTGCAACGTCATTTTTGCGGATGTGGATCATTATCAAGTGAATGAAATTCAGGCAGCGGATAGAACTTTGGAACAGGTAGTTCGATATTATTTGGAGAAATCCCATACATTGGATCAATTCGTAACAGATGCACCTTCTGTAAATATAATTGGGATTATTACTCTGGGTTTTCATAATCGACATGATTGTCGTGAGTTGAGACGTTTATTAAAAGATCTGGACATCAGAATTAATCAAATAATTCCTGAAGGAGGATCTGTAGAGGATCCGAAAAATTTACCGAAAGCTCGGTTCAATTTAATTCCTTATCGTGAAGTGGGCTTAATGACAGCGATGTATTTGAATAAGGAATTTGGAATGCCTTATGTATCTACAACTCCTATGGGAGCTGTAGATATGGCCGAGTGCATCCGACAGATAAAGAAATCTCTTGAGACCTTGGCGGCTCCTATTTTATCGAGCAAAAGGGTTGATTACGAATCCTATATCGATGGACAAACTCGATTCGTTTCCCAAGCTGCTTGGTTCTCAAGATCTATCGATTGTCAGAATTTTACGGGGAAAGAAACAGTCGTTTTTGGTGATGCAACTCATGCTGCTTCAATCACTAAGATACTTGCTAGAGAGATGGGAATTCGTGTGAGTTGTACAGGTACTTATTGTAAACATGATGCAGAATGGTTCAAAGAGCAAATTAAAGATTTTTGTGATGAGATAATCATCACAGATGATCATGCTGAAGTAGGAGATATTATCTCTCGCGTGGAACCCTCTGCAATATTTGGTACTCAAATGGAACGTCATATTGGTAAACGTCTTGAAATTCCCTGTGGAGTTATTTCCGCCCCAGCTCATATCCAAAATTTTTCCTTGGGATATCGACCCTTCCTGGGTTACGAAGGTACTAATCAAATAGCTGATCTAGTTTATAACTCATTCGCTCTGGGTATGGAGGATCATCTTCTAGATATTTTTTGTGGTCATGATACGAAGGAAATAATGACTAAATCCTTATCCACGGATATTAGTCCAATTTGGGATCCTGAAAGTCGGCAAGAATTGGGTAAAATCCCCCGTTTTGTAAGGGACGAAGTAAAAAGAAATACAGAAAAATTTGCACGACGAAAGGGCATTTTGAACGTTACTGTCGAGGTAATGCACGCAGCTAAAGAAGCATTAAGTTAAGTACCTAATAAATATAAATTAATTGATTACATTGAGTGTATTCTATACAAAAAGAGTGGATCCGATTCGATACCTATCATAATCACGTCTCGAATCATGATTCGAGATCACTGATCTCGATCATGATTCGAGATCAGGGAGGAATCTTCAAAACATCGTCTGAAGCGATGCGGTAGTTTACATAATGGGTTTCGTGGATATGAATTATGACATCATTTCATATTCGGATCAAATGCCCTTGGCTCAACATTATTCTTATTTTATTATATACTCTCCAAGTAAATCTCGTTTCCACGTGATTCCATACAAAGATGACGAATATTTGAATCGTTCTATTGTTACAAATAAGCCTAGGATTTTCTATCGATGCGTCTAACATCTCGTCCCAATATAGCGCCAATCCAACAATTAATTTATCTCTTATTCTGGATTGACAATAGTGTATTGTGTCGATATAATTCGTCCATTCACAATAGAAATAGATATCTTAGGTTCATCGTTTATCAGTGATTCTATCCAATCATGATAATTCTGTCGATGGATCATTTATTCATAACCTAGATTACTTTATTCTGGAATGGTGGATCGAAACTCTACATATTCCGATATGAACTGACGAGTGAATTATTTGGTCATTCACGTAGGTTTTTGATCCCTCCCGTTCGTCAATTAGATTGGTAGGATTTACCGGTTCATATTGAGTAACCTCGCATTCCACTTCGATCGTATATATCCTCAATATCTATTCGCAATATGGGTTGCTAACTCAATGGTAGAGTACTCGGCTTTTAAGTGCGACTAAGATCTTTTACACATTTGAATGAAGTAGAAAACTCGTCGATACCATCGGTAAAGTTCGGAAGACTACGACTGATCCTCGAAGTATAATGAACGGAAAAAAAAGCATGTCGTTCCAACATATGATCTTTATGATACCTGATATTATTTCTCGGATACCTGATTGTATTCGATCAGGACCGGATCTGATTTAAGGAATCAAATGGGTGGGAAATGTCTATTATATACCTAGATGGATGTATAATATGCTCATCCTTTCGGATCAAATGTGATAATTGTGAATAGGATTGAATCAATTCGCGGTTAAGTCGAATGAGTCAATGGAGAAAGCTATATGACTTGAATCATAAGTAGACCCAGAGAAACGAGCTTCTGTTCCTCGTTCCAATTAAGCGAGCGAGGAATTCCCTTTACTGATCAGAAGTTAAGAGCAGTTTAGTACCCAATATCGGGAGGTTTTCCCTGAGTAGATCAGGGATTTATACACTCACAATGAGTCCTAAATACTCGAGTACAGATGTGTAAGATAAATAGTGTACTGACCAGGTTTATTAATTCCATGAGTCAGGAGAGCGATTGGTTGCCAGGATAAAAGATTTTCGTTCTTCCTCATGACGAATGAGATCCTTGGGTAGTAAATCTATAGAAGATAGAATATTGATATCCGGATATATCTCTTTTTTCCTATCTTGTTCCGACTAGATCGCACCATGTATTTTATCATAAATAAAGAGGTTATTCTCATGAACGAGGGCCATAGCTGAGGGTTTAAAATGGATGAGTTCCATAGATGCGGAAAGGAAGATAGCTTTTGGCAACAATGCTTTTTATATCCACTCTTTTTTCAGGAAGATCTTTACGCAATTTCTCATGATCATTATTTGGATGTATCAAGTTCCTCCAGACCGATGGAACATTTAAGTTCCAATGATCAATTAAGTTTCCTAACTGTAAAACGTTTGATTGGTCAAATACGTCAACAAAATCATTCAATTGTTTTATTCGTGAATTGCGATCCAAATCCATTAGCTGATCGCAAGAAGAGTTTCTATTCTGAATCGGTACTAGAAGCACTTACATTGGTCCTGGAAGTTCCGTTCTCTATATGGTCAAAATCTTCTGTGGAAGGGATGAATGAATGTAAGAGTTTCCGGTCGATCCATTCAATATTTCCCTTCTTAGAGGATAAATTCCCGCATTCAAATTCTATATTAGATGTACGAATACCCTATTCTATTCATCCGGAAATTTTGGTTCGAACCTTTCGTCGCTGGATCCGAGATGCTCCCTCCTTGCACCCATTACGATCTGTTCTCTATGACTATAGAAATAGTCCAGAGAATTTACAAAGATCAATTATTGTCGTCCCAAGAGTAAATACGAGATTATTCCTGTTCCTGTTGAATTATTATGTCTGTGAATGCGAATCCATTTTATTTTCCCGTCTTAAACGATCCTCTCATTCACGATCGTTGTCTCATGGATCTTTCCCTCAGCGAACTCATTTTCATCGAAAGATAAAACATATTATCATTTTTTCTCGTCGAAATTCACTGAAAAGTATCTGGTCGTTGAAGGATCCTAAAATTCACTATGTTAGATATGGCGAAAGACCTATTATAGCTATAAAGGGTGCTGATCTCCTAGTTAAAAAATGTAGATATTATCTTCTAATTTTTCGGCAATTTTATTTCCATCTTTGGTCCGAACCGTATAGGGTCTGTTCTCATCAATTATCCAAGAATTGTTCTTCTTCTCCAGGTTATTTTTTGAGGGTTCGGATGCACCCTCTTTTGGTCAGAGCCAAAACGCTAGATGATTTATTCATCCCCATTCTTATTACCAATGAAATGGATCCAATAGTTCCGATTGTACCAATAATTGGATTATTGGCTACAGAAAAATTCTGTGACATATCAGGGCGGCCAATTAGTAAATTGTCTTGGACCAGTCTAACAGATGATGATATCCTCGATCGATTCGATCAAATTTGGAGAAATCTTTTTCATTACTACAGTGGATCCTTTGATCGAGGTGGTTTATATCGTATAAAGTATATACTTTTATTATCATGTGCTAAAACTTTAGCCTGTAAACATAAAAGTACGATACGTGTAGTTCGGAAGGAATTAGGTCCAGAACTCTTTAAAAAATCGTTTTCAAAAGAACGAGAATTTGATTCTCTGCCTTTTTCATCAAAAGCGGCGGCCCGTTCGCAGAGAGAACGAATTTGGCATTCAGATATTCCCCAGATAAATCCCCTAGCTAATTCCTGGCAAAAGATACAGGATCTGAAAATAGAAAACTTATTTGACCAATGAAATGCTCTTTGAGTAATTGCCTCGATTCAGAATCATTTTTCTTTTTCTATCCGAGAACTAATAGGAAATAGATACATTACATGGGGAAAGCCGTGTGCAATGAGAATTGCAAGCACGGTTTGGGGAGAGATTTCTCGCTCTTACTGATACTGAAGAGCAGATCATCCACTCCATCCGACGAGCTCCGGGTTCGAGTCCCGGGCAACCCGGATCAAATTTCTGATAGGTACCTCTGTGCACTTATTCTGGTTCTGGATCTAATCAAGTTTTTTTTAATATTTGTTTCTATTCACAGGGAACGAACTATCGCACTACGGGTTCTCCAGAAAGGTGATAAATAATTGATATTCCACTCATATAAATTTATTAATAATTTGGTTCCAGAATTGCGTTGCACTTCGTTATAGCGAAAAAAAAAAAAAAAATACTTATTCGATCCTATCTGTTCTCATTCCAATTGATCTTCCATTTCTGGAACCAGGAATAAATAATTTGATGGAGTATCTAACCACAGATAGATCTATAGAGTGTGGAATATATCTAAAAAAGATAGAGTCTATCTAAAATACCTCTATATTCTATCCATATAGTATAGATTCAGTATCTATCCCGTTGGGATAGATATTTAAATTCCATCCCAGATATTGGTTGACATTGATACATGGATCATATTATACTGTAAAATAACAAGCCTTATGCTTGGGAGCCTCTGATGATTTTATAAACGAAGTTCTGACCATGACCGCAATTATAGAAAGACGCGAAAGCGCAAATTTATGGAGTCGCTTCTGCGACTGGATCACTAGCACTGAAAACCGTCTTTACATTGGATGGTTCGGCGTCTTGATGATCCCTACCCTATTGACCGCAACCTCTGTATTCATTATTGCTTTCATCGCAGCTCCTCCAGTAGATATTGATGGTATTCGTGAACCTGTTTCTGGTTCTCTTCTTTATGGAAACAATATTATCTCCGGTGCCATTATTCCTACCTCTGCAGCTATCGGTTTGCACTTCTATCCCATCTGGGAAGCAGCTTCCGTCGATGAATGGCTATACAACGGGGGTCCTTACGAGCTAATCGTTCTACACTTCCTACTTGGTGTAGCTTGCTATATGGGTCGTGAGTGGGAGCTTAGCTTCCGTCTAGGTATGCGTCCTTGGATTGCTGTTGCATACTCAGCTCCTGTTGCAGCTGCTACTGCCGTTTTCTTGATCTACCCTATTGGTCAAGGAAGCTTCTCTGACGGTATGCCTCTAGGAATCTCTGGTACTTTCAATTTCATGATTGTATTCCAGGCTGAGCACAATATCCTTATGCATCCATTCCACATGTTGGGTGTAGCTGGCGTATTCGGCGGCTCTCTATTCAGTGCTATGCATGGTTCTTTGGTAACTTCCAGTTTGATCAGGGAAACTACTGAGAATCAGTCCGCAAATGCAGGTTACAAATTTGGTCAGGAGGAAGAAACCTACAATATTGTGGCTGCTCACGGTTATTTCGGCCGATTGATCTTCCAATATGCTAGTTTCAACAACTCCCGTTCTTTACATTTCTTCTTAGCTGCTTGGCCCGTAGCAGGTATCTGGTTTACCGCTCTAGGCATAAGCACTATGGCTTTCAACCTAAATGGATTCAATTTCAACCAATCTGTAGTTGACAGTCAAGGCCGTGTAATTAACACTTGGGCTGATATCATTAATCGTGCTAACCTAGGTATGGAAGTTATGCACGAACGTAATGCTCACAACTTTCCTCTGGATCTAGCCGCTGTTGAATCTATTTCAATAGGTGGATAA